GCAGAGCAAGCTTACAACTTCTTTACCTTAATTATATTTTGGAGTGATTTTTCAAGTTGAGGGGGTTTGTCGGTAGCTTCTGAAGAATCGAGCCCATCAATTTTCCATCAACAGATAAAAAACAAAAGAGGGGTACACAGAAATAAGTTGGATTTCTAACTAAATCTACGTGAACTGCCAATTTTGCCAGGATCTACCCATAATAAAAAAAAAGAACCTTCCTAGAAAATCTAGATAAATAGATAGAAAATTAAGAAGAAATCTATTAAATATATATTGTCACTTGTCTCTGTTTTACTCGTACGTCATTGGTTAAATAATTCTTGAAATTTATGGTACGGCAAGAGCAAATTGTTGACGCAACTACTAATGCGGGGAAATCTCTGAGTTCCCGCGCACTCGCAGGACACCGCAAAAAACAATTATGACGTCGTCAAATTCTTTGCGATGACTAAATTGTTTTTCGAACGAATCGCACTCCTTCATATACATCAGGAGTCCATTGATGGAACGGAACAAGAGAAAGTTTGAACGCTGTCCCAGCTGTGGTAAACGCAATAGAAGTGCAAATTACAATAAAATACTGACTAAATGGAAGTTCACCGGCTGTTTTATCAAGCTGAAGCTGTCCGCCAGAAATGCCATACAACAAGGAAAAACCGTATAACAGAGAAGACGAGCTCGCTCCACCCATCAGTATAAATTTCATAGTTGCTTCATTTGATCTTATATCCTTTTTGGTATGTCCAGACAAAAAACAAGAAGATAGACTTGAAAATTCCAACGCCACATAAAGAGTGACCAAATCATTTGCCCAGCATAAAACCATTCCACCTAAACCTGCAGTTAGTAAAAGAAACGAAAATTCTGCCAAAGCCGTTTTTGAACATCGTATGTAATCAACTGACAATAGAACGGATAATAGCGAGCAAATCAACAGAAAAAATCTAAATATATAACTGAAATTGCTGATCGGATAATGGTCAGAAACGGTAGAGACGGGGTGGATCCCCCATTGACATAGTGAAACAACCACGCCAATTAACATAGATATTAGTGAAATTCGGTAAAGTAAAATTGTATTTCTCCCTTTGTTTAGTAAATCGATTACAATAACTGTAATTAAATTGAGAATCAGAATACGTTCTGGCAAGGTTGACAGATTACCGAGCAAAGAAAAAAAATCTGGGAAAGAAAAATTGGTGTAATTCGTAATAAAAATAAGGATAATATTTGGGAACGAGTAACCTTCTGCCACATAAATTTAAAAACGAAATTAAGAAGTTGAGTACTCTCGTATCTATATGACTGTATAAACTGGAATAGCGGGATATTCGTAGTTTTCTCTTCCTTATTAAATTGATTCAGTAGCAAGTTTTAGTAAATTGAATAAAAAAAAAAAGAAAACAAACTTAAAACATATTTATATTTATTATACTTCTATTTTCAATGCAATAAATGTTGATGAAACAGATCGAATTAGGTTTAAATACCAAAATCTTTGATTTCTTCTGAAGGAGTTGAGCTTGCTATATGCAGGGACCAATAGTTTTAGGTCAAATCTACGTTGTAGAAAACGTATTGTACTCTTATGCTTACTTGCTAACGTACTATCACATGAAAGTCGTGGTATATATCTCAATCTACGCAATCCGTTTTGATTTATTGAAGCACTGTGATACAAAGAAAAAGTATTCCAAATTTTTACAAACCTATTCAAAATGTCATCATCTGCTAACACAGCCCAGGCTAATTTACTAACTGGATGTCCAGTACTATCACGGAACTTCTCTTTTTCCAAGAGTTTAACTAGTAGCGAAATTGGAATCTTGGGATAAATCTTTTCTTCAATCGAAATACTGTTGCAATAACCCATCATGGTTTCAACCTGAACGTCTTTTGATACTGACTGAATAGTCGAGATGTAACCCAAGAAGAAAACACAACTGGTATGTAGTTGAATAAGTTCAGTTGGATAATGAAAATGAAATCTAAGAAATATCAAAATATAATGAATCCATTTTTTCACGAAATATTGGGCTCCATGAAAAACTATAAGAGATTTATTTTTATATCTTCCAAAGTGAATGCCAAAACTTCGGATGAGGCAGTGGTTAACGCTTATTGCAGCTAATTGAGACTTATATTTGAAAATACGTCTTTTCTTTCTAATCATGTTATTTTGATCGGGAGATACAAAATAGCTTGGCTGCAACTTATGTATTCGTGTCCATAAAATTAACAATATCGAATCGACTTCGTAAGTGTAAAGATTTTGGAGTAGCATATCAATACTTCTCCGTTCTTTTTGTTTCCGAGATCGAAATTGAAAAAATTTTCCATACGAAGTTTTATACGCGTGAAAAACTAATCTTAATAGATGTAGGAATGGGACATCTCTAATTCGTCGGCGAAATAGGCGAACCGGAGTTTCTAGATGAAGATTTTGTGACATTTCGATCTCTAAAACATAGCTAGATTTTGGTAATCTATCTTCCAAAAATAAAAATATTGAATGAGTAGAGTGTGAAATTTTTGAGTTGTTATCTGTTTCGGCGGCTAACCGACACAGAAAAGGTATTCCCAAAATTAAACGTATTGTTTGTAACAAAACATGGAGATACAAATCTATGTTAAGCCGACTGCTTCATTTTCAAACAAATTCTAAATAAAAAATCTCTGAATAATCTTGGTAACGCATGCTATCGATTGAACGCTTTGTTGCCACTGCACCACACGTCCCGAACACTAAACCTATGTCTTGTCTATCTAAACAATACTTACAAGCGACTGAATAAAAATTATCTCTAAATAGAAAAAGAAGTAAATATGGGAAGCAATCTTGATTAATGCTAAGCTCTTTTCGATTAATGAGAAGTCCTNTCTTAGGGAGGGATCCAGAAGTTGTTCTCATTAATACATCAAACCTAGGGAGGGATCCAGAAGTTGTTCTCATCACGGTAACTCCTAAAGATTACTATATTTCATAATGAATTTTTTTTTCTTCAAAACATTCGGTGTATTAATAGCTATATCTCCATTATATGAATAAGATAAAAATGAAACTGCAATTATTTAACCATCGTACTCAAAAATGATGAGTCATCCGTTTCATCAAACAGCGTGAAACCCGAAGGTAGTAAATACTTACCAAATATGGTAAATACTTACTAATTCGGTTTTTGTCAAAGAAGCATCTATCTAAATAAAATATTTATTGATTTGATCCTAGGTAAAGTGCTGAATTGCAACCATCTCTGAACTCTGAAAAAAAAGTCGTAGCGAGTTATACTAAATTTCCGATGTGGCGGAGTCGTTAGTCAAACCTTAACCCCGAATTGAATTGGAAGAAAAAACTTGTTCCGTTAGTAATAATGTCGCCGGCTTTAGCTATCCGCGTCTCCCCCTCCTCTTCCAACTTTTCATCACGCCCATAAAGATATGTCCGATATCACTTCTTTCGAGGGAAGTTTTGATGGAAAACCAGTAGTCCCTCCGAAATATTCTACTTCTTAATGGAATGCCAAATACGGCATAGATGTATAGTATAAGTAAGAGAGGAGGATAATACAAAAGCATCTGAAAAGATCTGTAAACTGGGCCCATTAGATTCTCCTAAAATTTGATTTTTAATTAGAGGTTGATTCCAACTTGTTCGGGCACCTTTGCCCGTTTCAAAATATCACGAACGGTTTCTGTTGATTGAGCTCCTTGTTTAAGGAGAGCAGTAATGGCAAAGAGGTCCAATTGGGTTTGTTCTTTCCGGGGGTTATAGAAACCAACCCCCTCAATGGCTTTACCTTCTCGCCGAGATTTTGTATTAATTGCAATTATTCGGTAAGTAACTTATCAGGATAGGTGGGTATACACGGGACGGCCCCCCCCCCCCCCCGCAAAACCGTATATGAAACGTTGAATTCGTGCGGCTTAGAGCACAACTTCAGTTGAATAGATAACTGCTCTATCCAATTGCAGAAGAATACTTTTAACTCATATGTTTATGACGCAGGCATTCTTCCATTTATTGAGTTATCTCCTGACGAATTATCCTTTTGTAAGAAGCAATACTATAAGATAAATAGGTAGGCAAGCTTATTCCCCCTCTTTTTTTTTTATTTACCCGCTAATAAGTTCAACTGGATATCGAACATCCCCTCGTTCGCGGATCAATTTCGACAATCCTTAGGTTTAGGCCTAACCCCGAGGCTTTTCCAAACTGAAAGTCGGTAGCAACAAAACCCACCTTCATGGACTCCTAAAAAAAATTCATCGAGTAAGTTTTTTTTCTACACCTGTTATAAATTGTAGATAAACTAAAACTCAATCAAAATAAGGTGGTTGAATCCTCTGAACCCAGTAATACTAAGTAAACCCACCTAAATTCAAGTAAACCCACCTAAATTCAGTTTTAAATCCCCGATAAGAAAAGAACATATAAGGTAATGGACTGATGAGGCTTCACTGCGCTATTTCCTGAAAATAACCATAGATATAACTTTCCCCCATAAAAATAAATAAATTCAAATAGATAGATATTCTTCAAGTTTCATTGGGTAATAATTTTTAACAAATGTCGAAGCAAGAACGTTCCACTCTTTGAGTGGAACCGGCGGATACCAGACTCCGCAAAAAGGATCTCGATGTTCGAGTCACACGTTGCTTCCTACCATGTCGCTTCAAGCGAGGTTTTACCATAATATCTAAAAACCAAGAATTATTTTCCTATTAAATACTTAGTTCTCCAGTATCTTCGATTTATATTTCTGATGCAAACTTTCCGACAAATTCCCAAAATGAAATTAGGTAAACTAGAACTTATCCCAAATTATTATCTGTACAGTTTATCAAATTAAGTACTTGGTTTTTCTTTAGCCGCATACGTCGTATCAATTGTAATTTCTAGAATATTGTTTTGCTTTGCAAAGACTTCGGTGTTTTTCTTGGTTCTCCCCCTTACGAAACCAGGAATTTTATTTGGTTCCGACTCAGCTTCGGGAGTCCAATTAATATCTTTTCTATCTGTTGATAGAGACTTGGTGCTTACTTGTTTGGTATCGTGCCCCCCGAAAACATCTGGTGAATGATCTTCCATACCCAGATTAAATGAGTTATAGATTAGATCGGCTATTTGATTGGTTCCTTCGTAACCTAAAAACGGTCGATATCCCAGAGGGAAGTTCTGAATATGAACTGGTGAAGAAATGACCCCGCACGGTATATCAATACGTTTGCCAATGTGACGTTCCATTTGAGTTCCAAAAATGGCGGAGGGTTCGATACGGGCTATCGTATCTCCAACTTCGGTATGATCTTCCGTAACTATTACTTCATCACATAAACCCTGAACTTGTTCATTAAACCATTCTGCATCATGCTTGCAATACGTGCCTGAGCAACTGACACGAATTCCCATTTCTTTAACGAGTATTTTAGTAATTGAGACTGCATGAGTTGCATCACCAAAAATTGCTGCTTCTTTTCCAGCCAAATTTTGACAATCAATAGATTTTGAAAACCAAGCTGCTTGAGAAACAAATTTAGTTTGATTGTCGACATATAATTTGTAGTTAAGTTTTTTTTTTAACAGTGCGGAAGCCCAGACATTCACAAGCTTTTCAATCTGTCCAATGAAGTCGGCTGTGTTTGAAATCCCCATGGGAGTTATAGATATGTAAGGCATTCCATACTCTTTTTCCGAAAAAGTTGCTGTCATCAAACCTACTTCGCGGTAAGGAACTATATTAAACCAAGCTCTTGGTAAATCCTTTAAATATTTGATAGACCCCCCCTCTGGGATTACTTGATTAATCGCAACTCCCAATTCTCCAGGTAAACGTTTCAATTCGCGACAGTCGTGTTGGTTGTGAAAACCTAAAGTAAAAATTCCTATAATATTTGCTGAAGGTGCGTTTGTCACGGATCGGTCCAAGGTACTTCGTTTACGAGCCCTATCCAAATGAAATCGAATTATTTGTTCCAAGGTTCTATCCGCCGCTTGAAGCTCGTTGACTCGGTGATAATTAACATCCGCGGGAATTACATCAGACTCGGAAGACAAAGAAGCTCGATTTACAAAATTTTGTAGATCCTCCTGTAAAATACTAGAGGTACATGTAGGTGTCAAAACAATTAGGTCGGGATGTTATTCCTCATCTTTTCGGCTTATATTATTTATAACCTTTTCTTGAGACCCACGTGCTAATACGTGGCGGTCCACTACACTAGCAGTTACTGGGGTGAAATCCCTTTCCCTCTCCGACGTAGAACGCATTACGTTGAAGTAGTCATCTCCCAAAGGGGCATGCATTATAGCATGTACGTTCCTGAAGGAACTGGCTACTCGTAGAGTACCTATGTGAGCGGGTCCAGCATACATCCAATAAGCTAATTTCATAATTTAATTTTGGTATGATTTTGTTGTTTCGCATCATAAAAGGATCTATTGCTATATGCGGCTTATCATCATAATATAAACTGGGAGATCCATTGAGGGGAATTGTTATATCGAATATATTGAAGAAGGGGGTAAATAGCCAATCGAAGCTAGAAATAAGATTTATGACTTATTTTATAGTATATGAAAATGTGCAAGATTTTTTTTCTTCCCTAAAAAAATCTGGGACGGAAGGATTCGAACCTCCGAGTGACGGGACCAAAACCCGCTGCCTTACCGCTTGGCCACGCCCCATAAATGGTCGGTATGGTGAATATCTCACACTTCGGGTTTCCCGTCAACCGGCTTTTTTAATTGTTTGCTCGGTTACGAAAAAGCAGCAGCAAAAATAGATTAGAGTAGTTTGGAACTACTAGTATTTCAGAAAATTAACTAAAAAATGAGACTTAAGTTCAAATCAATTCAGATATCATTTTGTTTTAGTCCAGTAAGGTTTTGATTTGGTAAATCCTAAGAAGACGTATAATAATATATACCCGACGGGTCAACCAATTGAAAGGTGATGTGCAACCATGTCGGAGAGAAAGTAATTGTTACATCACTGGAGAATGAAGATGACTGTTTTGTATGACATCTACCTGGAAAATTCTATTCACCTCAATGGCGCTTTTTTTGCCAAATTACCCGAAGCTTATGCAATCTTTGATCCAGTTGTGGATGTAATGCCCGTAATACCAGTATTTTTTCTTCTCCTAGCCTTTGTTTGGCAAGCCGCAGTTAGCTTTCGATAATCAGTACTAGGGGTAGCTGCAATTCAAGCAAAAGATTAATTTTGGTAAATTGTAATTCTCTTATTTGGCTTGAGCATACGCGGTCATAGATGTTGGTATCGACGTATTCACTTCTACATAAAAAAGCAGAATTAGATCCCCGCGGTTTACTTGAGGTTGACAAACATCAAATTTTTAATGAGTCGAATATTTATGCAATTTTCTTTTTTTTCCTCACCTATTAAAATAATAATGAGAAGAAAACGAAATACTGGATAGAATAAATAGAATTCATTGGGTAAGATAATGTCTAACAAAAGCCGGGTTTTTTCTTACAATTGGAAGGAGAAGTCATATCCGCATGTCCAAACAAATCTAACAAATATAAGAGGTAGAGCTAAATTAGATGTTCCAAGCAAAATTCAAAATTGCTCCGTCTTATTTTATTCCTAATTTTAGAAAATATGGAGATGTTATCATGCTTACCCTCAAATTATTTGTATATGCAGTAGTAATCTTTTTTGTTTCTCTCTTCGTTTTCGGATTTTTATCGAATGATCCTGGACGAAACCCCGGACGTAGGGATTAGATAGAAATCAATTAGATATCTTGTTTAGATAAGTTTTTAAATCCACCAGTTTAATTAATTTACCAATTAAAGAGAGAGAGGGATTCGAACCCTCGGTACATATGAATTGTACGACGGATTAGCAATCCGACGCTTTAAACCCCTCGGCCATCTCTCCAAGCAAATAAGGACATCTTTTTAATCAATTTTAACACGAAATTAGATTGTAAGTCTATACCTACAATCTACATCTACAATTTAGTTTATGGAAGGAATTACCTTGCCTGCGTATTACTTGACGGGGTCAAATTCCGAATTACTTCTGAGTAAAAATTTACTTTTTTACTTATTTGTTGGTCCCCCTCTCTTTTTATAATATGACGGAAAAAATGAATTTGTAACTAAATTTATTGGGTGCAAACCAGAAATCTCGCCCAATATAGATTCGATATTTTTTNNNAAATTGTCGAATTCGCTTCCGCAAACTAAACCAAATTGATTAGCGGCACAGTGGCCGATCTCGTAGCTAAAATGCTTGTCGTGGAAGCACCAAGTAAGCGACAAAATGATTTCACCTTATGAAATTGATGCCATCGGTTTATCCCACCTCCCCATCTTTTTGTATAAGTGAAAAAAAAAAAATTAAATAAATAGATCTGTTTAATTTTTCAGAAAATTTCTTAGTATCAAGATAGAGTTATGAAAAACGATAGAAGGAGGGATAATGAATCTAGAAATAATTGCGCAACTTGCTATCTTGGCATTGGTAGTTGCATCAGGACCATTAGTAATTGCACTATTGGCAGCTCGAAGGGGTAATCTGTGATGCGGGTAGCGCAACCATGAAATGACTATCAATTTTGTATGTATACAAAAACAATGAGTGTGCGGGGGGGGGGGGGGGGGGGGGGCTCCTCCTATAACCAAATGTAAGCACGTTTGAAACGCCTCAACGATCTACAGATAGTTCGTATAATACAATTGTATCATAGCGGGTATGGTTTAGTGGTAAAAGTGTGACTCGTTTTATATTTATCTTAATAGTTGAGGGATCTTTCAAATCGAATCTCAACTAAATTAAAAAGCTTCATTTTTACAAAAGTACATTATTTTTCTTTACTAGCTATTGGTATGGGAAAAATGCGCCATTCCCGTTACTCCTGTACTTCATAAATTGTATCGGTTAGTAATAAAGCAGGATTATTTCGGTGTGCAAAGAACTTGGGACGATTCCAAAAAAAAGGAAAAATTAGAAATCTATGGGTAGACATCTAAAATATTTGCTTCATCGTCACTGAACCTTGGAAAAAAAAATCCAAGCTTGAAAGTTGTAGATGGATTGATCTTGGTTTATCAGGATTATCAAGTCAAGCACTTTTTTGTTAAGCAGTAACAATTGCTTCCGACTCGGTGAAAAATATTTTCCTAAGGATTTTTGAGAGTAAAAATAAAGAACGAAGTAAGTAAAAAAAAATAATTGGTGAAACTAATTATTTTTTTTTTGGAAGGATCATCTAAGAAGTATATCTATGCTCTACGACCAAAACGTAAGCAAGACTGACATAGATTTTATGGATACCATTTAATCAAGGTAGAGCGGTTCCCTACTTTTCGAACGGGAGAGAAGAAAGATAAGCTTCCATATATTCCAATATGGAGGAAGCTTTGATCCCGAAGTAATTTTGATATGTGCTCCCTTCCCTTAAAGAAAGGGAGACAGTCAGAGGGAGACAATCCGCCCATCTTTTGATTATTTTGTTTAACTAGGTATATGTAGACAAATTTTCTCCCAATTTTGCACTATTTATCCTTTTTTCCTTTATTTCCATAAAGGAGCCGAATGGGCGGAAACTTCCATGTTCGGTTCTGGATTAGCGACGTCATAACCTTTTGTTGTCGCCGACTATAACCTTTAGCCTTCCAAGCTACTGATGCGGGTTCGATTCCCGCTACCCGCTGGTGATACTAAGAATCCCGGAACCCTAGTCAAATTAACCCCTTCACCCATGGATTGTGTCGTGAACAAACTGGAGTTCTTGTTTGTTCACGATCTGACAGCTGGCGTATTCATCATCAACCAAGAAGAGGAAAGAACAAACGTCCATCGTCTAATGGATAGGACAGAGGTCTTCTAAACCTTAAGTATAGGTTCAAATCCTATTGGGCGTAATTCCGTGTTTGAGGTGATTATATCAGGATAGATAAGGCGAAAGCAGTCGAAGCCCGGGTGTTACCCTATTCCCCAGGTGGAATATGCAACTGTACTACTTCTCCTGCAGTAGAAAAATTTCTGTTGACTCCTTAATTGCTTCCTTCAAAAGTGTTTCAGCTTGTTCTGTAAATACTTTTGCGGAACGAATAATTTCACCAAATTGAGATTTATTAGTTATTACATACTCGCGTAACTGAACCAAGAATCGTTTGACTTGTTCAACTTCTAGTACATCCAAATATCCATTGACTCCGGTGTAAATAGTAGCCACCTGTTCCTCTACCGATAATGGGGCTGACTGAGATTGCTTAAGCAGCTCACGCAATCGCTGGCCCCTAGCTAACTGATTCTGAGTAGTCTTATCAAGATCAGAAGCGAATTGTGCAAAAGCCTCTAATTCTGCGAATTGTGCTAATTCCAATTTCAATTTGCCAGCCACTTGTTTCATAGCTTTTATTTGAGCTGCGGAGCCCACTCTAGATACAGAAATACCCACATTTATTGCTGGTCGAATCCCAGCATTAAATAGATCTGCTGATAGAAATATTTATCCATCGGTGATAGAAATAACATTGGTAGGAATGTAAGCTGAGACATCTCCCGCTTGTGTCTCAACGATAGGTGAAGCCGTCATGCTACCTTCCCCTAATTGGAGACTTAACTTGGCTGCTCTCTCTAAAAGACGGGAATGTAGATAGAAAACATCTCCCGGATATGCTTCTCGCCCAGGTGGTCTCCTTAATAGCAAAGACATTTGTCGGTAAGCTTGGGCTTGTTTAGAAAGATCGTCATGAATAATCAAGGTATGCTGCTTGCGATACATGAAGTATTCGGCTAAAGCTGCTCCCGTATAAGGAGCAAGATATTGTAGAGTGGCTGGGGAATTCGCGGTTTCCGATACTACGATCGTATATTCCATGGCGCCACGATCTTGAAAAGTGTCCACTACTTGAGCCACAGAAGAAGCTTTTTGACCAATGGCTACGTAAACACATATAACATTTTGACCTTTCTGATTCAAAATTGTATCTGTAGCTACTGCTGTTTTACCAGTCTGTCTATCACCAATAATCAGCTCCCGTTGACCGCGACCTATAGGAATCATAGAGTCAATAGCAATAACACCTGTTTGTAAAGGTTCGTATACGGAACGTCTCGAAATAATCCCTGGAGCGGGGGATTCAATCGACCTAAACTCGGAAGCTGGGATTTGACCTCTCCCATCAATAGGTTGGGCCAAGGCATTTACAACACGACCCAAAAACGAGTTGCTAACTGGTATTTGGGCGATCTTTCCCGTCGCTCTTACAGAGCTTCCCTCTTGTATGGTCAAACCATCACCCGTCGGTACGGCCCCAACATTATCAGATTCCAGATTCGGAGCAATCCCTGCTGTACCATCCTCAGATTCCACCGATTCACCAGCCATTACTTTGTTGAGTCCGTGAATACGGGCGATCCCATCTCCGACTTAAAGTACCGTACCAATGTTAACAACTTTCACTTCCGGAACATACCCTTCAATTTGCTTGCGAATAATGCTGCTAATTTCGTCAGGTCGAATGTTTATTACCATTTTTGCCAAAAAATATTACTGGAAGAAGGAGAAGTAAAAATAAAACCCGTTTTACAATGAGATGTAAGCTAGTAGTAAATAAAATTGAACTAGTCGGATTTGTTGTCCATGGCTCTGAACAGGCCGATGTGATAATCAATCATTCGCAGATGCAGTTGATTATCCAGACAACTAGTTAGACTTTCTAGAGCCCTTTCGGACGCTAATCGAGAAACTTGCTGTCGAACCCGCTCAATAGCGCGTTGCTTCTCGAAACGAATTGCATAATTCTTACTATCTTCCAATCCTTTTAAATCTTCGTCAGCTGCATCAACGAGATCCCGCTGTTCCCTGTCCATCTGCGTAAGCCCGTTGATTCGGATCTCATCCGCTTTAACTTTTGCTTGCTGCAGGCGAATACGAGCCTTCTGAAGTTTATTAGAAGCTTCTTTGTGACGCTCTTCCGCATCCTGAATTGTATTCAAAATTGTTCTTTCACGATTTTCTAAAAGATTGATCAATGAAAGTGGATTACAGATCTCCGATTTTCGGAGACTAATGATCTCTTCCCAAACCGAACATGGATTTTTCGATCCATTCGGCTTTCTTGCCCGTTTCTCTCGATAAATCGATATAATCCAACAGACATTGTTTTCGCACGCGGGCTCGCCTCCTTTTCTTTTTCTATCGACTAACAAGATTCATCTTGAATAGGCTTAGATGGAATAATCAATATTTGAATAAGAGAAAAAGAAAAAAAAAAAGAAATTGAGGACTCTCCCAGATAATTATTAATTATTTGAGAGCCGCTTTTTCCGAGTAGTACTCATCTTGTATAGGTTGTCTATTCAGCAAATTGAAAAAGATTGAGCTAAATCAACTCCGATATCTATCTATATATTTACCTATATAAGTATCTATTTCGAAAAATGGTACAAATCAAAATATTCTTGATATGGGCGTCATATACCAAATATACCGAATGATGCGTTTGCAATCGCGATTTGGCTTACGCGGTAGGGGAAAGAGAACCCCAATTTTGCTAAGACTTCAAGCAAATTGGCTTTAACCATATTGACGACAGTCCCGAGAATCGGTCAACGGAAGTAAAAGTTTCATCGATTACACGGAATGCTCCGGTTCTTGCATAACATTTATTTACAGGGAATTCGTCGGGGTTTTGCACTTTCGGGTGCAGCTGGGAAAAACAGTTATCCCACTCGGATATACGACTCGCACACACCCCCTTTCCATAGTAAAACAATATACCTACTACTAAAATTAAGTTAATTAAGTTTATTTCCAAAATATTGGTATTTAAACCAATACTTGCGGCAAGAGTCCAATCACTTGAGGGAGCAGCGATCTCACTTACACTTCTCATAATCCTTTCCCTCCTGGAAGGTTGTGCTAGATTTAGAAACCTCTGATCCGGCCTGAGAGGAAATGACAAACTCCGAATTTCGGAAAATCAAAAGGAAATCGCGATGAAGACAATATTTTCCGAGTCATTAATTTTGCCAATTTATATTGGTTTACCCGATTTGTTAAAACTTTCTAGTTGGTAGAGAAAAGGGGAATTACAACAAATAAACGCGGCAGGGACTCGGTTGGGTAGATTGGGCAGCGACTTCCTACTAGTCCCTCCCTCCAAATTAGCGGTTCACCACTGATTCGAGAATAATATGGAGAAGGGAGGGGAGGAGGTGCAACAAACTACTTCCTATTTTAAATAGGTTAAACAAATGGATTCGCAAATAACGGAGCTAGAGCTACAACTAATCCATAAATTGTCAAAGCTTCCATGAAAGCCAAACTCAATAATAAAGTACCTCGTATCTTGCCTTCTGCTTCTGGCTGTCTCGCAATACCCTCGACTGCCTGACCTGCAGCAGTGCCCTGTCCGACACCTGGACCGATTGAGGCGAGGCCTACAGCTAACCCAGCAGCGATAACAGAAGCAGCAGAAATCAATGGGTTCGTATTAGTCTCCTCCTAATTTATTTACGTTAATCAATCTTGTTTTGTTGGGTTTTAACTAGACTCGTCGCAACTGAGACTTTCTAGTAAACGCTAATCAAAAAACCAATTCTACATGAATCTGATCAAAACTAGTAATGCAATGTAACATGCCATATAACTAATGTTGAACTCGGAACAATAGTAAAGTACGAAAAGAACACATCTATTTTCTACGTCGATCAGTTCGACTTTCTGCCTAATTTAATAAAATTGGATCAAAAAAATTTGAATATTTCGTAATACTAATTATTGTCTACTCAGACATGTCCATTCTAGTTTTAGTGCAAGTAAGACGTAATTAATTCATTTGATATATCGTGAAGTGTAACTCAGATTTAAACCTGTTCGAACGAGAAACAAAAAACGACAGAAATTGCTTACCAAATGTTTTGTATATCCTTACAAAAAAAAAATTGGGCTTGGCAGTGGGAATCGCTACTTTTTCTTCTATTCAAAATCTTAAATGGTCCAAATTAAATTTGGAGGGCCATGCGGGAGTTCTTAACCCCCCCCCTCCGCCCCTATTTCTTATCGCGATTTGGAGTGGAGGAGGAGACAACGCGGGTCTCGTACTGCTATAGCATCATACCACGGAAACAAATTTTTTTCACTACGGCAATTCAATGAATAGTTCTCGAAAAAATTATTTCGTAATTACCATAGTCTTTTGAAATGACTCATTCTAACTAAATTAATGATGGCCCTCCGTGGATTCCCCAATATAAGCTGCAGCTGGAGTAGCAAAAATCAAAGCCTGTATGGCACTTGTAAATAATCCTAAAGGCATCATGGGTACAGGAACAATTGAAGGTACTAGGGAAACGAGAACAGCTACTACCAACTCGTCAGCCAAAATATTTCCAAACAGTCGAAAACTAAGTGATGGGGGTTTGGTAAAATCTTCCGAAATATTAATAGGTAGTAGTACCGGAGTTGGCTGGATATACTTACCAAAATAACTAAAACCTTTCTTGTGTAAACCCGCATAAGAATGTGCTACTGATGTAAGCGAGGCTAACGCAACAGTAGTGTTGATATCGTTGGTAGGTGCAGCCAACTCTCCATGGGGTAACTGAACGATTCGCCAAGGAAACGGAGCACCAGACCAGTTAGAAGCAAAAATAAATGAAAACATCGTTCCAATAAATGGAACCCAAGGGCGGTATTCCTCTTCCCCCATCTGGGTCCTAGTTAAATCCCTGATAAATTCGAGAACATACTCAGTAAAATTCTGGCTGCCAGTCGGTATGGTTTGCAGATTCCTGGTACCTACAAGAGGTAGAGCCAACAACAAGGCGATGACAACCCAGGAAGTTACAAGAACCTGTGCGTGAACCTGAAAGTCTCCTATTTGCCAGTAAAAGTGTTAGCCTACTTCTACACTCGATACTCGATACGGATCATCAATCTCATAAATTCGCAGTTGCTCGATGTGCATAACACCCCCCTCTCAATGGATAAATTTATCTAAAATATTTAAGTTAATCACTACAAAAAATTATTAAAATAACGGAAGCAAATTAGTTTCTGGTGAAATTAGGCGATATCCCCAACTACGATGTGAATTTTTTGTCATTTCATCACAAGTTGTCGGGGCAGTTCTCAGCCTTGCCACCTATTCATTTACCTCGGAGAACTTTGAGTTTGAACGACCTTCACAAATAGCTAATGTTGGTTTATCCAATATCCATCGGATTGGGGGTCGCGCGTCGTCATTACCGGGGATTGGGATATCTACAAGATCCGGATCGCAATCTGTATCGACAATACGAATTGTGGGAATACCTAAACTAATACATTCTCTAGGGGCGATAGATTATTCGTGTTGATCAGTAATTGTCACAATATCGGGTAAATCTGACATATATTGAATTCCGCCTAGACACTTTTTTAGTTTAAATAGTTATCCCCTTAAAATCGCCGCCTCTTGCTTTGGAAGTCAATCGAACCCCCCCGTATCTTCTCCGTTTTGTAAGTATTGAAACCTACGAAGACGCATTTCTGTGGTGAACCAATTTGTCGACGTACCGCCTAACCATCTTTCATTTACATAGTGACATTGAGATCTTGTTGCGGCTGATGCTACCAAATCAGCTACCTGATGTTTTGTACCAACCGTTGGAAATTCCTTTCCCTCCGCTGCTGCATCAAATACCAAATCACAGGCTTCAGATGAAAGACGAGCAGTTTGAGTTAGATCGAGGATATGAACACCCTTCCGTTCTGTAAATATATAAGGTGACATTCTGGGATTCCATTTCTGGGTTTGGTGGCCGAAGTGAATTCCCGCTGCCATCATTCCTTCCAACTCGATATTCCAATTTTTCTGTCGCATCTTCCCCTCAGGTATAAAAAGCTGTAAATTCGTTTCATTTTAACTAAATTTGATAAATTATTACAATCTGATGATCAATTTTGCGGGTTAAAACACGCAAAAATTTCGTTTGATACGAGGGAAACCCTTATCTCATCTCAACATTAATATAAGGGAGGGGTCGACTCAATTCCTTATGGATTAATCGATTGGGATCGACATTTTGCTTCCCGCGGTAGCCGCATAAATCATATTTTGTTTTCCAAGTTGGATTCTTGCTATTACTACTTATTGCCGAATGAAAGCCTTTTTGTTTATTCACTTCTAGTTGGCAAACGATTTCCGGACTACCTGTTCCAATGGGGACGGCGTCACCAAGAATAACGTTTTCCTTCAATCCTTTTAACCGATCAATTCGACCACGGAGAGCAGCTTTGGCCAAGACTCGCGTAGTTTCCTGAAGACTCGCCTCTGATAAAAAACTAGTAGTATTAAGGGATGCCTTTGTCATTCCCAGTATAATGGGTTCATAGAAAATTGGTCTCTTTAATACACGATTCATCCGTTCGGCCTGTGACAACTCGACAAGCTCCCCGGGAAAGAAAACATTAGTTATCCCATCTTCCGACGCTACGACCTTTGATGTCAGTTGCCAAATAATAATTTCTAGATGTTTGTCGGATATTTGTACTCCTTGAGATTCGTAAACTTCTCGGATTTCATTAATTAAAATCAGTTGGCAATGTTCCATACTTGTTCCGGCACTTAGGAAGTGGCTCCAGAGGTTCCCAATTAATCTCGTAATACCTTGATTCCATCTTCTAAAAAGATCTTCGATTTTTGCTGGAATAGAAGCAATGGAACGAGACTCCAGCAGCTGCTCAACCTTCGGAAGACCCTGAGTGATGTCCCCAGATTTCAACCTATCATACGGTAATGTTATTGATGTATCTCCCTCCCCAATAATATCTCCAGATATCTTATGAGGAACTGCCCCCCGGGTCGCCAGCAGAGTTTTACCAGTTCTGACTAGTAAGTAATCTCGATGAATGGCTATGACCTGACCGGACTGGAGAAATACACGACTTCTACAGAAAAATCGACTTCCACTGATTAGTAGTCCTAAATAAATTAACAGGATTCCCCGACTAAAAAATTTTGGTGGCGAATGAATTGGCTTTTCCAATAAAAATCTATTTAAAAAAGGATTTATAGGGCATTTCAATGTTAACTTGTTTTCATCAATTAGATACCGATGTCGGTGTTTTGACTTATCTGTCGCATATGCATCTGTCGAATAATCGAAAAAATAATTTCTAAAGGAGGAGGCTTTGCTACTTAGTGCTAAATGGGGGGTAGCCAATGAGTGTAAGGTAGCGTATGAAGCCCCCGATAGACCTACCTCTTCAACTTTTAATTGACAACAAATGAAACTCGATCTCTCGAATTTAACTGACCTCTCTTTAATATTTAAATTTGGAGACTTTTCCAAAAAAGATTCACAATTGAAATCGAATGAAACATTTTTTGAACTCTCGGATGAACCGGCTATACCTAATTCTGAGCGAGGGGCATATTCTCCAACTCTTTTCTCGTAGTTATTATAGCCTGAATCAGCAAAGGAATTATTGCGATAAAAGTCAAACGGTGACAAAGTTAGGAAAGATGCACGACGTTCTGGCACTGAATGAACAGTAATGCTCTGATATTTGGGAACTAAATCATTGCCGTCGTCGGATAGATCGACTTGAGCAAGAAAGGGCTTGTCGACAGACACCAATTTTTGAGAGACCTGACTGACTCCGAGCCTTCGTGCGGGGGGAGACGCTACCAAATTAACCTGAAGAAAAGTACTGAACAGATTATTGATTCTCACACTGGTGAGAGATAAGTAGTTTCTTTTTTTGGAAGGAGTCTCGCGAAGGTGTTTTCGCCACTCAGCCACTAGAAAAGTTCGAATTAATTGAGTAGCCGTGTGGTTAATCATTTTGATTCCCTCACCATTTCTACGGGAGATACATAGAAGGGTTTGAGCTTTTGTGCGTTTCCGCGTTTTCGGTTTGTCGACACGGAAGACTCCTTGCACCAAAAAATCGCTAGATACGTCGTATTTGACAACTGGTCTTACCGGAACAGAGGTCTTTCTTCTCCTGTAAAGTGTAACCGATTGTAGGTAAACCCAACTTCCGGCTTCGATTCTATTAGGAATCATATTACCTGGCTCTGTTAGATTAACATTTTGTCTGGGTATATTAGTTGTCCTTTCCGAATTATGGATATATCCGGGTAATACTCTTACCGTAACACTATTATTTGCTAATTTCCTTTCGATTCGGATTAGTCCACCTACTTTACTACTAATAGTATCAGTTATTCGTGCGCCTTCTTCTACAATAGTATTGTTTGTTACCAAAATAGATGATGGGGGTTCATATATAGCATAAGCTTCCTCGGGAATTAGAAAAGAATCGCCTCCTCTGACTATTCTATACCATGAGCCGGAAATCCTATTTTCCGCCTTGCCGTCAAAAACGAATCTCTTTTTCTCGGTAGATTCAACTTCTATGGTGCCATATCTTATAATCCCCGAAGTACCAGTTTGATACTCAAAATTTTCGTAGATGGCAAAAATATCACTTTTATCCAAAATACTATTTAATTGAACATCAATATTTTCAAAATATGATTCGTTGAAATTTCCTCGTTGTCTTTCCAATAACAGAGAAACGGATTCAGTTTTTTTGGACCGCTCCACTTTGATATTAGATAAAATAGAGTTAGATATTGGAGGTTTTGACCAACTCAAAAAACATTTTGAATCGATTCCAAATTCTCGGATACTTTTTTGAGAACCTTCGCAGTTGGCGGCATCAATTTTCTTTCCGCCAATTCCTTGGAAAGAACTGCACCTCTTTTCGATAGAGTTGAGTTTGATACCGACTCTATCCTGATCTTTATAAAACAAATAGCTTTCGTCGGAATCGCTATAAGCTCCTGAAAGAATCCGGATATGGCTCGCCTCGCGTACGACACGAGTAGGATTGCCTATGCAATCGCGTACGTGCCACACAAATTTACTCCAGTGAATTTCTCCTTTTAGATTTGGATAGATAGCTTTTTGGATACGTTCTTTAAGAGGAAACTCCTTGGCTCGTACTTCCGCGATGATTTGCTGCGCTTCAACATACTGACCGCTTCGAATCATAAGTAGACTTCGGGCTGGGACGACGAAATTATGTATATCGCTACAACTCTTGATAACGACAGATAGATCGTTTCGACACATCCAAGCGGGATGCCCATGTCGCGTACGTGTGGGGTAAGCCAGCCTCCTTTCGAAATTAATAAGTCCATTAAACGGAATTCGTATGTATTCTGCGATATCGCCCGTAAATACCCCACCTGTATGAAAAGTTCTTGATGTTAATTGAGTTCCCGGTTCTCCAATGGATTGACCCGCGATTATACCAACGGCTTCCCCCAATTCTACTAAATCGTAATGGGCGAGACTCCGACCGTAACGCAACTGACAAATCCGGAAAATGCTTTTACGGGTCAAAGGAGATCTCACATATATTGGCTGCGCCGATACTACTGAGTTACCAGCTAGTCCATCACTGATATCTTGATTACGGGTGGCGATGCATCTAACATCCCGGTAGACATTATCTGCCAGCACACGTCCAACCAATTTTTGATGTGATATTATTCTAATAGATTCTCGTTTCTTTTCGGTGATATTCAGCAAAGCAATGCTTTTGGTAGTTTCGCAATCCTTTTTGCGCACAGCAATGTGTTGGACTACTTCGACGAGTCTGCGTGTTAGGTATCCGGCGTCGGAGGTTCGAACGGCAGTATCCACAACCCCTTTGCGGGCACCGTAACAAGAAATGATATATTCCGTTAGGGATAGGCCTTCGCGGAGGTTTCTTCGGATGGGTAGATCAATTACTTGTCCCCGGGGATCCGACATCAATCCCCTCATGCCAAGCAACTGATGTACTTGGGATATACTTCCTCGGGCCCCCGAAAAAGACATCATGTGGACTGGATTTAAAGGATCGATCATTTTGAAACTTGGATTTGTTTCCCGTTTTGAACATTCGCTTGTAGCGTACCAAGATTCAATTGATTGACGTAACTTCTCTACGGCATGCAAACTTCCGTAACGATAATGCTGCTCCGACACGTAACCTTATTTCTCAGCGTCTTGTACAAGCCATCCTCTGGATGGTACTGCTAGGAGGTCGTCGATGCCCAGTGAGACAGATGCTTTCGTAGCTTGTTGAAAACCCAAAATCTTAACTTGATCCGAAATATTTGTTGTAGATGCAATTCCAAAACAAACGACTAACTTGCTGATGAGTCGCCTCATCGCAACTCTATCCATTGTTTTATTGCAAAACGGTAATTCAGTTTGATTCGTCATTATAAAAACCTCAACTTATATATCTTTTTATATTGTAGTATTTGTTAATTAACAATTTGATTTTAAGTGGTTTATTAATTATTTATTAAATATAGCTATATATTTATATTTAAAATATTTTTCATTCTTCATTATTGCGGTTAAATGGAAGCATTTTGTGTTGTGTCATCACATTCGGTGCGGACGAAGTAGTACATGAAGAAGCCTTCGATACACCTTGCATCGCTTCCTTTAATTGTTGATTGAACAAAATGCGACCAGCCGTGGTAAGTACATGTATACTTGAGATAAACCCCTTCCTACACTTTCTAATCTGGTAATTATCATAAGAGTGAAAAGAGGTTCCCAAAGATTCATATTGAGATTCAATAGGTATTTCACGAATTTTCGAACTAATCATTTCCAAATTAATTTCCCATCGAAGCCACAAAAAACTACAGAAATCAATTTGATTTGATTCCTTGGCCCTGAGTATGTCGTAGTAGCTACCGAAACAGGGTATTCCGCCGGAATAGATGTTATCTCTTCCTACGAAAACAGAATGTCTGTTTCCATAAATTCCTTGCTTATTCTCAATTGTTAGTACATAAAGACCGAGAAGCATGTCTTGACTCGGGACAGATACAGAATCGCCCGTAGCGGGGGATAACAAATTTATGTGCGAAAACATCGAAAGACGAGCTTCAATCTGAGCTTCGAGAGATAGGGGCACATGAACGGCCATCTGATCTCCGTCGAGATCTGCATTAAACCCCCCACAAACCAATGGATGCAAACGAATGGCACGTCCTTCTATTAAAATGGGTTGAAATGCCTGTATACCTAGTCTATGCAAAGTAGGTGCCCGATTCAGTAGTATAGGGTGACCCCGCATAACTTCCCGAAGAACTTCCCATATAATGGGATCTCCTTTTCGTATCATACTCTTAGCCGCTCGCAGATTACAAGCGAGATTTCATCCAATCAAGTTACGAATTACAAATACTTGGAAAGGTTCGATTGACATTTCTCGGGGTAATCCACATTGATGCAATGAAAGAGATGGGCCTACGACAATGACAGAGCGACCTGAGTAGTCGACCCGTTTTCCGAGCAAATTCTCACGAAATCGTCCTTCTTTGCCCTCAATAACCTCTGAAAATGACTTGTAGGGCCTATTATTAATATCCCTCATTGGTTGCCCACGTATACCATTATCAATGAGAGCGTCCACAGCTTCTTGAATAAGTCTTTTCTGACAAACGATTAACCCCTCTGGCGTGAATTCACTGCCCGATAAGAATTCAACAAGAGTATTATTTCGATGAATTACCTTTCTGTAAAGCTCATTAAGGTCGGAAGTAACTAATTCACCTTCATATAATTCAACTATTGGTCTCAATTCAGGTGGAAGAACCGGCAATAAATTTAGAACCATCCATTCTGGTTTTACATTCGTCCGTAAGAAATCCTTTGCTAATTTCATCCGTCTTACCAGGAGATCTTTCCTCCTTTGAATTGTTCGATCTTCCCATTCATTCCCAACGGGCTTTTGCTTTGCCGGCGCCTGCCATTCCAAATACGCACGATCCATAACACTTTGCAGATCCAAACTAGTTAATCCTTTTTTGACGGCATCTCCCCCGGTGGCGATTTCGCTTCCTTGAAGCGTTTCATAATTTCGAGTGGAAAAAAAGACGGGAAGCATGTTTCTCCAGGATCGGTCTTCGTAATTGAACAAACCTCGCAATCTTAATAGGTTGGGCCTTTCGGCCACGGGCCTAGCAAGAAAAAGATTGGGATAGGTCGGGCAGTGCCCCCCCCCCCTTAGAATCGGACGCGAGTGTTTCCCCTCATCCGGCTCAAATAACTAAGCGTTAAATTGAAACAATTTGACGTTTTTGAGACGTGGTAACACCGTCTCGTCAAAAATTAAGTAGTTGTTCATTACTCGGGTTTCAACTTATTTTTCTCGAGTAGTCTTGGACCCCCCCCCTCGTATTGAGTGATCTATCGAAAAAGAAGTAGTTTTCCTTTTCCATATTTCTTTTTTGTTTGAATCGTAGGCTGAGATATTTCCCTTGTTCCCAATGCGATCACTTCCCTCTTTGGATTTCCACTCCACTTCGACGGCTACTAATTCAATTGAATAGAAAAATCGATGCGATGATTAAATTTTCATAACCATATATATAAAATACTATTTAGAAAGTTTTTTCTTTTTAGAAAAAAGAAGAAGAGAAAACCAAAGTATTGTGTTTAAAAGCACTTGAATTTTATTCTATCAACTGAAATAAAAATAGTTATTACGAAGCCCAATCGCTGGATTTTTTGCTAAGGATTAACCATGGAGGGGATCCCCGTTCTATACGCGGTACGCAATAGTTTTTATCCCGAGTTAGCCCATAATCCTCGATCGACGCGAGAGACATGTCGGTTAGAGGCCTCCCATTTTTTATGGGATGACAGCTTATAGCCAATCTGTAGTGATCGACACATACAATCGAGTCACGCATCGCAATATACTGGGCTTTCTGGTTCTTTAAGAGGTTTGGCTAGTGGATTTGCAATATAACTAGGAATTCGTTTTGAAAACCACACATGGGTTACCGGACACGCAAGTTTGATGTATCCCATTCGATATCTTCGAACCCGGGAGTCGGTGAACTCAACCCCGCAATGTTTACAAAAATTAGAATATTCCTCTTCATTATCGACAGATCGGTAGTTTCCGCACGCACGGACGCCGCTTTTTATGGGTCCGAGTATCCTTTCACAAAATGAGCCATCTCTCTCTGGTTTGTGAGTCTTGTGATGCAACGTGTAAGGTTAATCGACTTGCCCGACGACATCTCCATTGGGTAACTCCCTCTCAGCCCAACCACGAATCTGTTCGGGAGAAGCCAGTCCAATCCGAAGCTGTTGGTAATTAGCTCGATGAATCATAATATAAAAAGTTTTGATTGATTATTCATGAAAGAAGTTTCAATTAGATATCAAATGTTTTCACTCTCTCTCGCCAAATCTTCTTCGATTATAAAATTGTGCTCCAGGTTTAAACCCATGCAACGTAACTCTCGAACTAGCAATCGAAAAGACTCCGGAACGGTATTGGGTTTATAAACAGGTTTTCCGGTCATAATTGCACTAGGTACCTTGTAACGAGCCTGAATATGATCTGATTTAATTGTAAGCATTTCTTGCGACGTATAAGACACGCCAAAACCCTCCGAAGCCCGAACTTCCATTTCTCCAACCCGCTGTCCCCCTCGTCTGGATCTCCCCTTGAGAGGTTGCTGCGTAACAAGTGCGTAAGGTCCGCTGGATCGCGCATGAATCTTATCATCGACCTGATGAATCAATTTCATCATATAGGCTTTTCCAGTTGTAATAGGTTGCACAAAAGGATCACCCGTTCGTCCATCGATCAATCGGCTCTTTCCGGGGTGATCGGGTTCAAATAACCACGGATTATGAGTACTCGCACTCGCTTTACAAGGTTCTGAAAATACTAATTTTCTGGAAGCTTCCCGTTCGTATCTTTCATCAAAAGGTACTATACGGTAATGGGTTTCTGAAAACTCCCCGGCTAACCCAAGTAGGCACTCGAAAATCTGTCCCACATTCATTCATGAAGGTACTCCTAAAGGACTTAATATCATGTCGACTGGTGTACCATCTTGCAAATAAGGCATATCTTGTCTAGGTAATATTTTTGACACAATACCTTTATTTCCATGTCTGCCAGCTATCTTATCACCTACTTGTATCTTACGTCTTTACAATATATAAATATGAATGACTTCTGAATCGTTCGAAGTATCGTCTTCGGGATAGACCCACCTGACGTCAATGACTCGACCTCTTCCACCAATCGGAACTTTTAGACAGCTTTCTCTTGCGTTAACTAGTTGTATACCGGAAATGGCTTGTAGTGATCTCCCTTCTGGAGCACGTGATGAATCTGCCCCCTCTTGGGGCGTCAGTTTACCCACCAAGGCATCTCCCGCCTCTACCCAAGATCCCGATTCTACGAGCCCGTTATCGTCTAGGTTTCGAAGTGTATGACTATCCAATTGAGGTATTTGCTTGGTAACCCTTTCAGGACCCTGATTTGTTACGCAGACTTCAACTTCGTGTCTTTCAATGTGAAAAGATGTGGAGATGTCTTCGTATATTAGGCGTTCGCTAATCAACACCGCATCTTCGAAGTTGTATCCTTCCCATGGCATGTAAGCTACTAAAATATTTCTACCTGAAGCTGATTCCCCCCTAGCAGTTGCTGCCCCATCCGCAATGACTTCCCCGCGTTTCGATAATTCTCCCGCCAAAGCTGTAGACTTTTGGTGTATACAGGTATTGCTGTTAGAACGCCCATATATTTCTAACTTATTATTTGTAATACGTAAATCCACATCATTGCTTGGTGCTTCATCGATTGATAAGAGTTCAATTATATTGCCATCAGTATATCGGATTTATCCTTCTCGTTCAGATACAACTACACTTCCTGAATCTGAAGCTACTTAACTTTCTAACCCGGTCCCTACAAAGCATCTTTCGGGATTAACCAGTGGAACCGCCTGACGTTGCATGGTGGAACCCGTTAAGGCGCAGTTCGCGTCATTATGCTCAATGAATGGAATAAGGGAAGCTCCGACAGAGAAATAATGTAAGGGATGAATGCTTCGAAAATTAACTTGTTCCCAGAGGACGCTGAGAAATTCTCGTTGATATCGAACCGGTATGAGTTCCTCCTCTCCAGTTCTCCATTGGGATATTAATGAATTTTCAGTTGCTATTCGGTAGTAATCATCTTCAGCGGGAGATGAATCGACTAATTGCTCTTTTTCGGATGATTCCGACATTTTAAGATATGGGCTTTGCAAAGATCCGGAATTGCTAACTTCTGCCTGAATAGCTAGTGAAGAAATAAGGCCAGCATTCATGCCTTCCGATGTTTCGATCGGGCAGATACGGCCATAATGACTAAAATGAATATCTCTAGCTTGAAAACTGGCGGTTCGCCGTGTCAACCCGCCAGGGCCTACGGAGCTTAATCTTCGTTTATGAACCATTTCTGATAATGGATTGATTTGATCTAGAAATTGTGATAGGGGGTGCGATCCAAAAAATTCCTTGAAAGTTGCTGTTACTGGTGCAGGCGTCACTAATCCCCGGGGCGTTATAGCACGTTTACGCCTAACGGCCCTAGATAGATTTTGTCGAATCGAATTCTCTAAACGGTTTAGGGCCAATTTCAATTGTTCTTGAAGCGAATCCGCTACAGATCGAACACGTCGATTTTTCAGGTGATCTATGTCGTCAAGGTTGCCCATTCCGTAGCTTATTTCTATTGAGTGATCTGCAGCTGCTAATACGTCTTGAGGTAGCAAAAAATGTTCCGTTTCAGGTACATCAAGAGTTAATTTGATATTTAGGTTTCGTCGACCAATCCGCCCTAACTCGCATCTATGCTGAGAAAACCTCTTCTATAATTCCTTGAATATAGATTCTGAAAATGAGATATCCGCGTCTGTGGCAGAATATGAGTGTTTGTAAGGTTCTGCTGTAGCATCCTCCGACGATTCAATGGCCCCTTCTTGTTTCTTTAACATATTTGAAAAAATTTTGGGGTAACGAACATTTTGCAAGATATCTCTTTTGCTTAACCCCATAGCTATTAATAAGATCAAGATGGATATTTTTTTCTTCTTGCTAATACGAACCCAAATTTTTTCTTTTCTATCCATTTCTAGTTTGAATCTCCCTCCCCGATCCGAAATTACAGTGCTAGTATATGTGGAAACTCCTTTTTGATCCGATTCCCGGTTATAGTAAATACCGGGACTTCTCAAGATTTGATTGACTAAAACTCTCGCAACTCCATTAATAACAAACGTTCCCTTAGAATTCATCCAAGGAATAGATCCGGTTCGCACGTCTTCTTCTTGTACTACTCCATCTTCGCCACGAATCAATCAAACTGGTACATATGGATCGGATGAGTATGTGACACATTGATACGCGGCATCTCTCTCTTCGACTGAAGGTTGCGTCAATTGGTACCGTCCACTAATAGATCAGAATTCGACTTCCTTATCTGTGTCTTCAATTTTCGGAAAATTTTCAAGTTCTTCAAGCAATCTTTCGTGAACAAATCGATTAAACCCTTTCAATTGAATTTGTGCAAGTTCTGGTAGTACGGGCATATCTATACTTCCTCCTAATAAAATGATAAATCGCGACGAGACTCATCCTCAATTAAAAAAATATCAAATATCAATTAGATTTTCGTATTTTCATTTTTCTATGTATGGGACATTCCATCTTTAGCCTCCAAAAAATTTGAAATCAATTTATTTTTTGTTTTTTATTTCTTCATGATCATTTGAAGATAAAAGTTCATATTATGATGAATAAACAAAAAAAGGCGTGGAGAAAGTTATATTTTATTCTTTGCAGGAATTTTTTGTACCAAAAGTTAAACCATTTTTACGAGCTGTAAACAGAAGACATTTGTGCGATCCAGATTTTGTAAACCTAATTAAGCAAATCATTTTGTGTCGAAATTGGTCGGAATACTTACGTATCCAAAAATGCGATAACGATCAATAAAAAAAAAGCAGAGGGATACGTAGCGGTAAAGCAAGTTTTGTAATTATATCATATCAGGAATTTTGATTACCAGGAAAGCTTAAAAGAACAGACGGATATTACCCTTTCCGTCAATAGCAATTTCGGTCAACTATTTAAAACTTAGTTCAAATCTACAAAAATAAGCTACTCGCTAAATAAAGAAAGAAATATTATTTTCTTTTCATATGGCTGAGTCATTGTTGACTCTGAGGCAATTGCTACATAAACTTCAATCAAATTAATTGTTGGGATTGTAGTTCAATCGGTTAGAGCACCGCCCTGTCAAGGCGGAAGTTGCGGGTTCGAGACCCGTCAATCCCGATGAACTCCAACAAAATCTGCTAGTTAAAAGTTCAATCTACAGCCTCGGGCTTGGGTCGAGCTGGATTCGAACCAGCGTAGGCGTCGCCAGCGGATTTACAGTCCGTCCCCATTAACCACTCGAGCATCGACCCATAAGTTATGGACATTTCAGCTTCGCCTTATGGAGTTACTGATTTCCAATAAGTCGAATCTGAGCCCTGTTTGGTAGAAATCGGCAAAAAGAAGTGGGAATACATTTCGCCGATATGATCGGCGAGGTTCCCAAAAAATGAGTACCCCCAGGGGAATTCGAATCCCCGTCGCCTCCGTGAAAGGGAGGTGTCCTAGGCCTCTAGACGATGGGGGCCTGATTACCCTTTGAGAAGGTAATGATATTATCTCGAAATTGTCAATCTAGAAGAAATAACAAGGAAATAATGAGAGAACCAATTTCTTTAACAATCTAAATTGGGATTAAACTAATCATTCAATTTAATTTTTAATTATATATATATATATAATAAATTAATTATAGTGATTAATCAATTAATCCGAAGCGGAGGGATTAGTMTCGAGATTTCATTTCGTGATATACTATGTAATCAATATAGAAGTATGTAATCAATCTAGAAGATTCAACTTCGATATTTTCTTTTTTCTCTTCGATTAGCCGAGAATTCGGTCGACCCGACTAATTAAAAATAGATGGTTCACAATAGAGTCCGAGAGTTTTTTTTTTCGATGAAACTACTCGAGCTATTTCCCAATTGATGATTTGAACTACCAATACGGAAGTAAATATTCTTGCGTTCGTAGCCACCGCACTTTTTATTCCGATCCCGACAGCTTTTCTACTTATTCTTTACATTCAAACGGCCGCGCAAAATAACTAGTAATCGATAACTGATTGAACTGCCAATTCGTCAATAAATCTTCGTATGCAAGGGCAAATAATAAAAAGAAAAGCAGGGGGCACCATTTGCTCTTCGTACAATGAAGTAATATACAAACTGTTATTACTGTTCCGAACAAAAATTTTATGTTGTTGCTGGTAGCAATTTACTCCCAACTTAGCGCTCTTTCTTGATTAGTTCTTTTCTGTCAATCATAATCTATGTTTTTTTATCCTGTTTCTCTTTTTCTGACTACCATGTATTACGCATTATTCTCGAACAGAATTGCCCAAAATTGATAGATCAAAAAAGTGATCTATCAATTTCTACTTCTCATTGAAATACTCGTGCTTGTCACAAAGCTGGGTTCTATCCAATGACTAATATTAGGTATTTGGTTAGAGAATTCAGATATATTTTTTTGTATACCTTAAAAAAAAAGGGGGGGGGTGATTCAACCTAAACAAATCAAACAAAAGAAAGTAAGGTATTGGAACAAGAGATATTACCTCGAGTGTATGTCAGGTGTATATTCATTCCCTGTTTTTCGTTCCGGGCGCAGTCATAGCATCAGACAAAACAATTCAAGTTTAAGTTAACGAAGAGATGAGCTAACAACAACCGGGATAGGTTCTCTCCGATAGTAGCAAGAAAAATCAGTCGATTAGATTAATAACTTCANNNAAAAAAAAAAATTGAATTTGGGTTAATTGAAATTTTTTCAGATATTTACTTCTTTTTCAATCAAATTCACTTATTTATCTCTGGCCTCCTTTTTTTTTTATAAGAAGGTTTTTTAGACATACCCGCGGATGTGGATAATTACTATTCGAAGATGTCGATTTGTAAATGTTTGTGTATTTCCGCCCACGGTGTATCCAGCAAACTACAGTATATCGAATGGAAAAAAAAAAATAAAAACTATTAGTTTATGCAAACTATTTGGGTAATTTTCTCCCCGATACAATGTCAAAAAATTTCTAAAATTAATGGCTAACAATGATTAGACTACGGGCGAGGGCAAAAGAAATAAATCCAATAAGAAACAGATACACGGCGCTTTTTTACTCAAAAACAAAATTTAGGGCGGGGAAAACACGAATCGGTGGCCTCGCCAAGACGACGTGTATCCCCCGAATCAGACTGGTGAAGACCCGGTTAATTGTTTGTCACAATCCGCTTCTTCCCCGAACTACAAGTGAAAGGGAAAATGTAGAAATCACCGTCAGGGCAGCCCAAGCTATAGTAACTAAATCCGTAGTTGTAATTCCTATCTATTTACTCTCTCGATTTTTACTAATTACTAATTATTTATAAGCCCAAATACAAGAGAAAGCTTAAAAAAGTTTGAAAAGCGTTGCCGGCTAGGAGCAGACGCCTGCTTGATAGGATGCTACAACAACAAAAGATATTGCGTATGCGGAAATCTATCTATATATTTTTATATAGATAGATAGATTTCCTTTTTTTTTTAATGGTACCAGTTGACGTTTCCCCTTTCAAAGATTTTGGCAATTTGGACTTTCCGGTTACCAATTAATGATATACTTGATTTGGATTGTTCATTCGTGACGCATCGAGACACATGAAATGTGACAGGCTATAACAGACTATAGAGCACCTCAACCTGTATCCGATTTCGGCACGACAAACAATCCCCGGTGGAATCAACCAAATTGATAAATCCAAGTAAAGTAAATGGATCTAATTTTTCATCTTTATATAGATAAAGATTTTCTAGTTAGGCGACACCCAGATTCGAACTGGGGAATTAAGGATTTGCAGTCCTCCGTCTTACCGCTTGACTATATCGCCCTTCGCTGACTATCAGCGAACAACGCCAATCTGGGAGCAGATGGAAACATCGATCCGGTTCGGAATGTTCGATAGCAAGTAGCATATAGAACAAGTTTGTTATCGACGTCTAGCAATTCTATTAATAATAAGTATACTATCCATCGAAAAAATTAACAAGTATCTGTCTTCCCCCCATACCATATCAAGTACGATGTGCATTTGCTAGCAAGACGACTACCTCGACAAAATCGTTTCATCTTAAGATTTCATTCCATTAGGAAAAAAAACAAAATTTCAAAAGAAGAAAAATTGGTCTTCCTTTCCAATCGGTTTTTAATTTTTCATCTAAAAATTCAAATTGTTTTCTTATTTATCTTTTTTTTTACTATTTTCTTCTTTTTTATTCTTCTCTCAAAATAACTAGAGAATTTTATAAAATTTTTATGCATATTTCTGTATATGACGTAACCTCCTTGTTTTCTATGGGACAGGCGGATAGCGGGAATCGAACCCGCGTCATCTCCTTGGCAAGGAGATATTTTACCATTCAACTATATCCGCATAATCTGTTATTTCATTTTAACGCTGTAATGAGTTATCATTATTTCAGAAACTCGCATACATATTTAGTTTATACGAGTTGTACGTGAAAAACTAGATATATTGGAGGGACCTTACTTATTTATTCTCTTCCTTCACAAATTGAAATTAACTTTCTATTGTAGTCTTTTTTTACGGATGAACATCTCCCTTATTTGAATTTGTGGATTTGGTGTCTCCACCCGTAACGGTGAATTACGAGAGGAGGAACCAAAACAACAAAATTTTTAAGAAATAAAAGAGTTGGGTATACCTACCGAAAAAACTGATCCAATCCATAATGAAGCCCCTGAGAAGACAATATTTTTGTTGTTGGACCAGCCATCGGGGGATGCAAACGCGACGGGCACACCTACAACTAGTAGGAATGAAATGGCAATTAATCCAAATAAAGCCAATTGGAACGCGATAGTCATAATTCTGGTTGTTTCCACATAAGAAATAGGTTGTTCATACCATCCAATCCTCATCCGACAGAACTCTCGCCTCGTCCTGACTTACTTTGTTTACAGGGCGGGGCGGGGCGCAGATACCTTTTCGTTACCAACTACCTTAAATTTCATAAGGTTCTTGTTTAGTAATAATTAATTTGAATTCCGATATTCGGGATGATTATCTGTGACAACTCTACGGTCAGAACTATTTTTACTCCGCATCTTTGCACGATATAAATAAATTTTAGTAAAAAGGGAGATATCTATCAAAATCCAGAGATAGGTAGATATTGACCACCTTCTTATCACTTACCAAAAGTGTCTAATAAACGTGATCGATACCTCTGAATATGGGTTAAACTTATGCCTCGCCAGGAGAGGAGAGATGGCCGAGCGGTTTAAGGCTCCAGTCTTGAAAACTGGCATGGTGATCAAATGCCATCGAGGGTTCAAATCCCTCTCTCTCCTACTATTTCTATCAAATAATACTGGACGGAAAGGGCGACAGTTATTTATTATTAATATTAGTAAATATTTTTTTTTTTATTTTCTTCTATTAAACTGAAGAGAACTTGGTACTATCTATTACCAACTAATAAGATGATATCTATCTATCTATTCAAATAGATAGATAGATAGAGTTTACTTGGATGTGTGAGTCCGCCACTGACGCGAAGACAGAGACTCATTCATTATTGGTTTGGTTTGCTAGCAAAAAAAAAGGAAGCGAGGATTCCTATTTTTTCTTCCTCATCATTTAAACATTTGTTTTCAAGTTTTAATTAAGGGGTGTCATAGAAAGAACGGGTTCGGTATCGCGGTCAATTCCTTTTTCAAACCCGGCTGCGGCTGCGCGAGCCCTACCCGCATGCCATAAATGGCCCACGAAAAAAAAGAATCCTAGAACGAAGTGGGAGGTTGCTAACCAACTTCGGGGAGATACGTAGTTCACGGCGTTGATCTCGGTGGCTACTCCACCTACAGAGTTTAGAGAGCCCAGAGGGGCATGAGTCATATACTCCGCAGATCGTCGCTCCTGCCATGGTTGTATATCCCTCTTCAACTTACTAAGATCTAAACCGTTAGGACCCCTTAAAGGCTCTAACCAAGGAGCACGAAGGTCCCAAAAGCGCATGGTTTCGCCTCCAAAAATAATTTCTCCCGTGGGGGAACGCATCAGGTATTTGCCTAACCCAGTAGGTCCTTGAGCGGAACCTATGTTGGCACCGAGACGTTGGTCCCTGACAAGAAAAGTAAAAGCTTGGGCCTGAGAAGCTTCTGGGCCGGTGGGACCGTAAAATTCACTGGGATATGCTGTGTTGTTAAACCAGACAAAACAGCAGGCAGTGAAACCAAAAATGGCAAGGGCTCCCAAACTGTAGGATAAGTAAGCTTCCCCAGACCATACGAGAGCGCGACGAGCCCAGGCAGACGGTTTCGTTAATATGTGCCAAATTCCACCGAAAAGGCAAATGGATCCCAGCCAAACATGTCCCCCGATGATATCTTCCAGATTATCCACACTTGCAATCCAACCTTCTCCCCCAAAAGGAGATTTCAGTAGGTAGCCAAAGATAATATTAGGACTTAGGGTAAGATTTGTAATTTCTCTTACATCCCCACCCCCGGGTGCCCATGTGTCATACAACCCCCCGAAATAGAGTGCTTTGAAAACTAAGAGAAAAGCTCCAAGACTTAGTAGTATTAAATGAATACCGAGAATTGTGGTCATTTTATTTTTATCTTTCCAAGTATAACCAAAAAAAGGAAAAGATTCCTCTAAAGTTTCGGGTCCGATCAGGGCATGATATATACCCCCGAATCCCAAAACTGCGGAGGAAATCAAATGGAGTACTCCGGAAACGAAATAAGGAAAGGTATCGGCTACCTCCCCGCCGGGACCTACCCCCCAACCCAGAGTGGCCAGGTGGGGAAGTAGGATTAATCCCTGCTCATACATAGGCTTCTCTGATACGAAGTGAGCCACTTCAAACAAATTCATAGCTCCGGCCCAGAAGACAATCAGGCCAGCATGAGCTACGTGGGCACCGAGCAATTTACCAGATAGATTAATTAGTCGGGCATTGCCAGCCCACCAAGCAAAACCTGTGGTTTCTTGATCGCGGCCACCCAGCGAGAGGGTTCCATTAAAGAGCGTTTCCACGGGGTAAGACCTCCTCGGGGAATACAAGGTTTTCGTGGGGCTGATCCTGAGCTGCCATCCAGGCACGGATACCCTCGTTTAGTAAAATGTTTTTTGTATAAAAAGTCTCGAACTCGGGATCTTCTGCTGCGCGAATTTCTTGAGAGACAAAGTCGTACGCACGTAAATTCAGGGCGAGACCAACTACTCCAATAGCACTCATCCATAAACCTGTCACTGGCACGAATAACATGAAGAAGTGTAACCAACGTTTGTTGGAGAAAGCAACACCGAATATTTGGGACCAGAAACGATTCGCGGTTACCATGGAATAAGTTTCCTCAGACTGAGTTGGATTGAACGCGCGAAATGTGTTTGCGCCATCACCATCTTCAAATAGAGTATTTTCAACTGTAGCACCGTGGATGGCGCATAAGAGGGCGGCGCCGAGGACTCCCGCAACCCCCATCATATGAAATGGGTTCAAAGTCCAATTATGAAAACCTTGAAAAAATAGAATGAATCGGAAGATGGCGGCTACGCCGAAACTGGGTGCGAAAAACCAACCGGATTGCCCCAAAGGGTAAACCAAAAAGACGGAGACAAAAACCGCAATTGGAGCGGAGAAAGCTATTGCGTTGTAGGGACGTAGTTGCACAGACCTCGCGAGTTCGAATTGGCGTAACATAAAACCGATTAGAGCAAAGGAGCCGTGGAGAGCAACGAAGGTCCATAAACCTCCTAATTGGCACCAACGGGTGAAATCTCCTTGTGCTTCAGGGCCCCACAAAAGAAGCAAGGAGTGGGCCAAACTGTTAGCAGGAGTGGAGACCGCAGCAGTCAGAAAATTGCATCCTTCCAAGTAGGAACTAGCTAATCCATGGGTGTACCATGAAGTGACAAAGGTTGTACCTGTGAACCAACCGCCCAAAGCGAAGTAAGCGGTGGGAAACAGTAGTAGGCCAGACCAACCCACGAAGACGAAACGATCTCTCCTGAGCCAGTCATCCATACTATCAAATAAATCTTTCGGCTCCTTGGAAGATTTTCCAATGGCAATGGTCATATTACTTCCCTCACTCAGCTCCTCAAGCCATTTTTGGGTTCCCCTAGTTCTTTTCTTTTTTCAAATCGCGACGCGGTATAGTTCCGTCCCTTCGTGGTGAGATAAGATTGGGCCGCTACAACATCGGTCTTTTCGGGAAGTCGTTTGACAAGGCAGCGTACTCCCAGAAGTTATTACACGAAAATGAGACTGATAGACCTTTCATTCAAGCCCAGTCAGGAGTACTGTTGGGGTTTTTCGCCCCCTTCACTGTTTTTTCGCCTTGCTTCTAGTTTTCTCCTCTATCTTTTTTTTTTTATCTAATTTTAACTTTTGGATATCCCTTTTTTAGTACTTACTTGATCCTGAGCTGATCCCGTTTGTTACGTAGTTTTTTGAGAAGTGGGTAGACCTTTCTTTTCTTCCGAGACTTTGTTAACCACTCCGCCATGTTAGAGTAGAGGTACGTCGGAAATCCGACCTAGCAGAAAACAAAGTTGTTTCCATGAATCTATTCTATAGGGTAGTAAATACTAGAGCAGTTTGAATAGTTTACACACATATATATGTAATATATGTCTATATGTGTGTGGTATCCATCCCCTTTTTGAAATTATTTCGATACCTATTTTACCAATCCCCAATAAAAATTGGAAGCCTTTTCTTTTGGTCCCGAATAGATGGTTAGCGACATGCCGCAGTTTAACCCCGAGCGGAAGGTATGTCGGAAATTTCGAAATCGAAAAAAATGATTAGCTTTTCGTTTCAAATCCCAACGACAAAATCATTTTTAGGTATTTATTAGGAGGATATGACAAATAAGAGTACCAGAGACTCGGATAACTCTTGTTGGTTACGGAAAATTATCTGCATAAGCAGAAAAAAATTGCCATGTAATTTTCCCTTTTTTAATCAACTTTTTTAGTCAAATTGAAATTTATATATAGGTTATATAGAAGATATATATTGATATTGGGAATTCATATTAAATTCCCAAAATGAGGGTAACAAAAAAGTTCCCGGCATTAAAAATTATATCCATTTGATTTTTTTTTTATAAATGGTGAAAAATACAACTTTTCCTTGCATCGAAACTTTATGGACCCAGGCGTTTCTGCGAAACTGAGACAGCTTGATCCTTGGAATTCGTACGACTTCTTGGTTAGCCCCTTGTCGGATTTGAACCGACGACTTACGCCTTACCATGGCGTCACTCTACCGCTGAGTTAAGGGGGCTTTAGCTTTAGATCAAAAGGGCTTTTGGATTGAGTTTTATTGGGCACACTGTTAGTTTTTCCCCCGTCTTTTTTGCTTTTTCTTTTCGCAATATTGGAACTTGATAAAACAGAGGAGACCAGTTCTAATCTAAAGCAAGAAATAGCTATGTTTCTGAATTATGCATTTATATATAGATATAAATTTATAAATCTATCTATAAATAGGTTTATTATGTCCTATGAACAAGGAGGCTCATAAAAAAATGTCGAAATGAAGAAGAAAAAGTAATGGTAATAATAATGATCAGGTAATTATTATCCTGTTGTGTGACGTCAAGTAATTTCAATCTAATAACTGATAGAAAGACTTGGACTTTCTTGATCTCCGATATGAAAAAAAGAAAATCTATACCTGATCTGTCGGTGAAACATGAAAAATCAATTAGTCTGAGCTCGCAACGAAGACCAAGCACCGCATTACTAACGTAGATAAACAGTTGATGGTTTACTTTGCGGGGACAGGATTTGAACCTGCGACCTCAAGGTTATGAGCCTTGCGAGCTACCAAACTGCTCTACCCCGCTTAGTTAATGCCTTCAATGTAATTATTATACATCTCTCGAATAATTACATTGAATATAAGTGGAAAGAAATGTCTAATTCATATAATTAGACATCATTTGATTTGTGAAATAAATAGAGAAAAACTTTTTCTACCAACTTGATTTCGATACTCCAGGCAGCACACAAGTGTGTGCCATTTCGCGAGGTACGTGTCTAGATAAACCAAAGTCTCGGTAATTGGATCTGGGTCGTCCGGTTAAGGAACACCGGTTACGGAGACGAACAGGTGCACTATTACGCGGTAGAGATTGCAACCTTTTGGAAATAGTTAGTTTATCTTGAATTGACAAACTACTTTTAATCTGTCTTTTCAAAGATTGGCGGATTACATCATATCTCTTCACCAATTTTTTTTTTTTTTTTTCCTTCTCAATGAGACTTTTCTTTGCCATAATTGATGAATCAGTAAGCAAGATTGATTTACTACTCCAAAACAAATTGGACTCGCAACTAGAAATTTGTTTACCAATAATTAGAAAAGAAAGAATAAATTTCTATTTCTAATTATTGATAAATGGATAGCCGGTCTCGAAATGGGCTCGGGTGTGGAAGATAACGTGGAGTAAACTTGACGCAGAAGTAAAAAATCTGGTAGTCAACCAAAAAAAATTAGCCAAATTTACCTGATGTAGATGCTATTAGAAAAGCTGCGTAGGTAAATATGTAACCCACGGAGAAGTGAGCGAGTCCCACCAGTCTTGCTTGAACGATAGAGAGAGCGACCGGCTTATCTTTCCAGCGTATCACATTTGCTAGGGGTGTTCGTTCATGGGCCCAAGCTAAAGTTTCAATGAGTTCTTGCCAGTAACCGCGCCAAGAAATTGGAAACATAAATCCAGTAGCCCACACGAGATGTCCAAACAGGAACATCCATGCCCATACAGATAAACTGTTCATACCAAAGGGGTTATAACCATTAATAAGTTGTGAAGAGTTCAGCCATAGGTAATCCCTCAACCACCCCATTAAATACGTAGAAGATTCGTTGAATTGAGCAGCGTTGCCTTGCCACAAAGTGATGTGTTTCCAGTGCCAGTAGAAGGTGACCCATCCAATGGTGTTCAGCATCCAGAAGACGGCTAAATAAAAAGCATCCCAAGCTGAGATGTCGCAGGTGCCGCCTCGGCCGGGACCATCGCAAGGAAAACTATAACCAAATTCTTTTTTATCTGGCATCAACTTGGAACCCCGCGCGTCTAATGCGCCTTTCACTAAAATCAGTGTAGTCGTGTGTAGGCCCAAAGCGATAGCGTGGTGAACCAAAAAGTCCCCGGGCCCAATCGTTAGGAATAGCGAGTTGCTGCTGTTGTTAATAGCATCCAACCAACCGGGTAACCACAAGCCCCGACCAGCATTACTTGCCGGACTACCTGCCGATGATAGAAGCACATCGAAACCATACAAAGTTTTACCATGAGCAGATTGAATCCATTGAGCAAATACAGGTTCAATGAGAATCTGCTTTTCCGGAGTCCCGAAGGCTAGCATCACGTCGTTGTGAACATATAGCCCTAGCGTGTGAAATCCCAAGAATAAACTAGCCCAACTTAAGTGAGCTATTATTGCTTCTTTGTGTTCCAACATTCTTGCTAAGACGTTATTTTTATTTTGTTCTGGATCATAATCTCTAATAAAGAATATAGCTCCGTGTGCGAAGGCTCCTGCCATGATAAACCCGGCGATATATTGGTGATGGGTATATAGTGCGGCTTGAGTCGTATAATCCTGTGCTATAAAAGCATAAGCGGGTAAGGAATACATGTGTTGTGCAACCAACGAAGTAACGACCCCTAAAGCAGCTAAAGCCAGCCCCAATTGAAAATGGAGAGAATTATTGACCGCATCGTAAAGTCCTTTGTGTCCACGGCCCAACTTACCTCCCGGAGGGATATGAGCCTCCAGAATCTCTTTCATACTGTGCCCAATACCAGAGTTAGTCCTGTACGTGTGGCCGGCAATTATAAACACAACGGCAATGGCTAAATGGTGATGAGCAATATCAGTTAGCCACAAACTTTGTGTTTGTGGATGAAATCCGCCCAAAAAAGTTAGAATAGCTGTTCCTGACCCTTGAGTGCTATCAAATAAATGGCTGCTGGAGTCGGGGTTTTGCGCATAAACACTCCACTGACCCGAAAAGAACGGTCCCAATCCTTGAGGATGCGGATTGGCAGTCAATAAATTACCCCATCTGACATGTCCGCCCCTCGCTCCGGGAATAGCTACATGGACTAAATGTCCTGCCCAAGCCAAAGAACTCACTCCGAATAGTCCTGAAAGGTGGTGATTGAGCCGGGATTCAGCATTTTTGAACCAAGAAATGCTTGGTTTCCATTTAGGCTGCAGATGTAACCAGCCAGCTAGTAAGAACGAAGCAGAAATAGCTAGTAAAAAGATAGCTCCAGTATAGAGATCTTGGTTAGTGCGTAGACCAATGGTGTACCACCACTGATACACACCGGAGTAGGCAATGTTGACTGGACCTGCAGCCCCCCCTCGAGTGTAGGCTTCGACAGCTGGTTGACCAAAATGAGGATCCCAAATGGCATGAGCAATTGGTCTCACATGTAGTGGGTCCCGTACCCATGCTTCGAAATTACCCTGCCAAGCCACATGAAACAAATTTCCAGAGGTCCAAAGAAAAATGATAGCTAATTGACCAGAATGAGATGCAAATATTTTTTGGTAGAGACGTTCCTCGGTAGTGTCGTCGTGACTCTCGAAGTCGTGGGCAGTGGCTATACCAAACCAAATACGACGAGTAGTCGGGTCTTGGGATAGACCCCGGCTGAACTGTGGAAATCTTGATGCCGTAATGTTTCTCAAATCCTCCTAGCCATTATCCCACTGCAATGATTCTCGCCAGGAAGAACGCCCACGTCGTGGCGATTCCACCCAGAAGGTAATGAGTTACTCCCACGGCACGTCCCTGTATAATACTCAGGGCCCTAGGTTGGGTGACGGGGGCAACTTTTAATTTGTTATGAGCCCAAACAATGGATTCGATAAGTTCTTGCCAGTATCCGCGACCACTAAATAGAAACATCAAACTGAAAGCCCAAACAAAGTGAGCCCCCAAAAATAGAAGACCATACGCAGATAACGAAGAACCATATGATTGAATGACCTGGGAAGCCTGTGCCCACAAGAAATCTCGTAACCATCCATTAATTGTTGTTGAACTTTGTGCGAAGTTTCCACCAGTGATGTGGTTTACCACTCCCTGTTCGCTTACACTGCCCCACACATCGGATTGCATCTTCCAGCTAAAGTGAAATATAACTACTGAAATCGAATTGTACATCCAAAATAACCCTAAGAAAACGTGATCCCAAGCAGATACTTGACAAGTGCCCCCTCTGCCAGGACCGTCGCAGGGAAAACGAAAACCAAGATTAGCTTTGTCAGGTATTAGTCGAGAACTGCGTGCGAATAAAACACCTTTCAGTAATATTAATACAGTAACATGAATCGTGAATGCGTGGATGTGGTGTACCAGAAAATCTGCAGTACCTAACGGAATTGGGGCCATGGCAACTTTGCCGGCTACAGCGACTAAGTCGCCGCCACCCCAGCTTAAGCTAGTACCCGCCGCCGCATTAGGCGCGGTTGATTCAGGAGCCAAGGCATGGGTATTTTGCACCCACTGAGCAAATATCGGTTGTAACTGAATAGCGGTATCCGAAAACATATCTTGGGGACGCCCCAAAGCACTCATGGTATCATTATGGATGTATAGGCCGAAGCTGTGAAAACCTAGGAAAATGCAGACCCAGTTGAGATGTGAAATTATCGCATCGCGGTGCCTAATAACGCGGTCTAACAAATTGTTGTATTGAGTAGTTGGATCGTAATCTCGTACCATAAAAATAGCTGCGTGTGCAGCTGCGCCAACTACTAAAAACCCCCCTATCCACATATGATGTGTAAACAGGGAAAGTTGTGTAGCATAATCGGTGGCCAAGTAAGGATACGGGGGCATCGCATACATGTGGTGAGACACAATAATAGTTAAAGAACCTAGCATGGCAAGATTGATCGCTAATTGAGCATGCCACGAACTCGTTAGAATTTCGTAGAGACCTTTGTGGCCTTCACCCGTGAAGGGGCCTTTATGAGCTTCCAAGATTTCTTTTGTGCTATGTCCGATACCCCAGTTGGTTCTGTACATATGACCAGCTACCAAAAAAAGAACGGCAATGGCTAAGTGGTGATGTGCGGTATCAGTCAGCCACAAACCTCCCGTCACTGGGTTCAACCCTCCGCGGAAAGTCAAAAAATCTGAGTATTCTGACCAGTCAAGAGTAAAAAATGGGATTAGTCCTTTCGCAAAACTCGGATACGCCTGAGCTATAAGATCACGATTAAGAATGAATTCGTGAGGAAGGGGTATTTCTTTGGGGTCAACTCCCGCATCTAATAGTTGGTTAATTGGCAGTGAAACATGTATTTGATGTCCTGCCCATGCTAAAGATCCCAACCCCAATAGACCCGCTAAATGGTGATTTAGCATCGATTCAACATTCTGAAACCAAGCTAGTTTCGGGGCAGCTTTGTGGTAGTGAAACCAACCGGCGAAAAACATTAATCCGGCAAAAATTAAAGCACCTACAGCTGTGCAATAAAGCTGTAACTCACTCGTTATTCCGGAAGCTCGCCAAAGTTGGAAAAATCCCGACGTTATCTGTACGCCCTGGAAACCTCCACCTACATCTCCATTGAGTATCTCTTGACCCACTATTGGCCAAACAACCTGGGCACTAGGTTTCACATGAGTAGGATCATTAAGCCACGCCTCATAGTTGGAAAAGCGAGCCCCGTGGAAGTACATGCCACTCAACCAAATGAAAATAATGGCTAGCTGACCGAAATGGGCACCAAATACTTTACGGGATATATCCTCTAAATCGTTGGTATGGCTATCGAAATCGTGGGCATCAGCGTGTAGGTTCCAAATCCACGTGGTGGTACTGGGACCCTTAGCCAAATTTCTCGAGAAATGTCCGGGTTGGGCCCATCTCTCAAAAGAGGTTTTTACGGGATCCTTCTCCACCATAATCTTGACTTCTGGTTCTGGCGAACGAATAGTCATCGGGACTCTCCTCTCTTCGGACAAGGGATAGCAACAACCTACCAACGGAAGATACGAAACTTCTAAGAACTAGAGTTTTTACCAGCATGTGGTAATCTACTCCCTTTTCTCCTGAGTTTGAAACTCGAGCAGCTGCTATAAAGAAGTTATGCAGGGTAGGCATTTGATGGCATTATTACACGACTAAATAGTGCCTAATGGACTTGGTAAGATTGATCATCTGTTCGGTAGGGAGAGGTTAAGTTTACGCCGAGCAAGCAAGAATTTCTATCTATTCTACTTGTTAACCTTTTTCTTTCATGCCGCTCTAACCCCCCCCCCCCTTACTAATTAATTAAACGAAGAAGAGCGTCCGGTAATTTTTAACCGATTCTGTGCTTCAGTGTAATTACCGGGGGAAGGTGCTATTGCCTGTTTCCAATATTCAGCAGCTTGATCAAACCAAGCCTCCGAAATTTCTAAATTTCCTTGTTGAATGGCCTGTTCCCCTCGAACAGAATGGGTAATTATTTTGTCAACCCCCTCCTTTAGAACCGAACTTGGGGGTTTCCCGCCTCATACGGCTCGGACAACTCTGTTACCGTCTTTTCGTTCTCTAACCAAGAAATAGGTATTACTTTCAAACTTTGGAGGAACTAAGAATAGTCAGGTTTCTGATTTCATCCGTCTTGAATAAAATTTTTTCCGTACTCTCAGTAGAAAAAAAAAGGGAAAAGGGTAATAATCTCCTTTGTTACTAACTACCCCATCTCAATGTAGATTTTTTTAGATTAGAAAATTTTTCTTTTAGGATTTGATACTACACCGCGGTCCATCATTTATTCTTTTTTTTTTTCAATCGTCTCTACTACAGAAACAAATTGTATAACTTTTTTAATGGACCAATCTCATTGTATCGACCCAGATTTTCAATGACGAATCTTTGCGATGCTTTATTTTTCGATTCAACCAGTTATCCATGAGACAGTTAGGCTACCTTCCTCTTTCAAATCCGGATTGCTTTGAAAGAGGCCGAATCCCGCAGCTCGAGGCAGCTCCCGTTCGGAAGTCTGCTTGGGGGAAGCCTTTTCCATTGGTTGAGTATTTATGAACCAGAAAATCCTGAAGCGCAGGTAGTCGCACGTGGTGACAGATCACAGCCATGTTATTAAAAGCTTGTGGCAGAAAAGAATTTCGTTCCGGTGCTTGAAAGTAGTATTCCAAAGCTCTTGCATGTTTTCCATTACTTGTATGAATGAGGCCTATATTATAAAGTATGTAGCTTCGGTCATAAGAGTCAACCTCTAAACGCATGGCTTTGTAGTAGCTTCGTAAAGCTTCTGCATATTCTCCTTCAGATTGGGCCGACATCCGTTACGGTTGCTTATAAAAATAAGCCCCGCTTCGAAACCGCACATGAAATTCCCAACTCATACGGCTCCTCCCGCTCGATTCGCAGGTAAAAGAAGTAGCACTCGAAATTGCTTAATCATTTTTACTCTCAATTTGAAATTAAGCGGGGGTTAGTGTTTCGTGAAACTGGTATCTAACCATCCTTTTCACAAAGAAATTTTTTTAAGCGCTTGCGTTATTACCTTCCCTCGCGGTAGCAGCGGTAACAAAAAATCCTTTGGCAATTTATTCGTTCCCAACATTTCGTTTTTCGAGGGGTTATTCACTTCAGCAATCTCCGATGATTTTAAGGGTATCCAAGCTACAAACGGGATGGATGTTTGTTACCCCAATCACTATTGGTTGTTACCGCGATTTCGAAGTTATCGAAAACAAGCTATATCTATCGAAAACAAAAATTGTCGGAGATTTTGTGTTGCCGATTCCTTCACGTGGTGTCTGTCCCCTCCTCGTGCTTACTCATGAAATCACCATGGATTATACATCAAATTATGGATTTAACCTCTTGCTTGCTTGATATCAAAATCCATAGAGGAAGTTGGAGCCGTAGCTTCCGAGGCTGCATCAATCGTGGATACGCGACCGAAGGGTTCGTTCGGAAATCGAAACACACCTCTATAAAATGTGGGCTTGTCGAAGCTGTAACTTTTTCAACTTACATTGAATAATGCTAAATTGCTTGCCTTATCGAATCGCACCATCCCTATAATATGTAGAAGCTTCCCTTTCTCTCTTAGTGGTAGGTAGGATTTGCGACGAAATATCCGCTAGAATTGTGAAAGTTTTGTCGATAAAGTTGTCATTTCTCTGAGATCTAGGCGTAATCAATTTCGACTCCTTTTTTTTTGTGCATTCCACTTGTTATTAGTACATCAGTTGAAATTGCAAAAAAAAAGAAAAGAGTATGCCTAGCCAATGATGTAGAGAAGGTAGTAAAGTGACAAGTCGTGTTGAATATTTTCTTTTCGTTCGATTTGTATTTCAAGAAAACTTGTTTTCAACTCACAAGTTACTTGTCATTTTACTACCTAAATCCCTAAAATATGTTGAATAGTTTAATTGATGAACCTCAGGAAGGGTGGCCGAGCGGTTTAAGGCGTAGCACCGGAAATGCTAAGTAGATTTTTAGCTACCGAGGGTTCAAATCCCTCCCTTTCCTTTTTCTATTTTTATCTAACCCAAGGTTATCTTTTTTTTTTTTTTTACCGAAATCTAGCTAAATTGCCGATTCAAAAAAGACGGGCTAAAGTCGGGATTTCAAATCGAGTCATCCAACTTTGAAGAAGCCGAAGAGCCATCTAAATAAAATCAATAAGAATTGGTAATGCTTCGGCTGATTGGAAATTTCGTTGAAGTGACGTGAACGAGTGATTTGGATACCTTATCGTGCACCAAATTCAATTGCTTAAAGAGAGAATATTTATCTCTAAAGTAAAAAATTATAAGTTAATTTCTGCTCCAAAAAAAAGAACAAGCTAGACCGAAAAACTTTCGCCATTTCCTAAGTAATCTGCTTATTGGATTCCATCATCCCAAGTTCCTTGCTTCTTGGGTTTTCGTTGTAGATAACTACAAATTATTTTATTAAATTAAAAATTTAATAAATGATTACTAAGCTTTGCGGGAGTAATATTCAACAACTAACAATTCATTTATATTTAAATTGACGGACTCTCGATTGGCAATACGATTTACCAAACCTGCTGGCCTGTTGCCTTCCGATAAAGAAACGGTCAAGTGACTCGGTGTTTTATTCCCTACGGGAGACTTACCCTTCAGTGCATTATGGGAAGTTGGTCGATTTCGAACAGTAATAAAATCTCTCGGCTTACAGCGATAACTTGGTATATCTACAATATGATTGTTTACTAAAATATGTCTGTGATTAACTAACTGCCTAGCAGCGGGAATCGTGGAAGCCATACCTAAGTGAAAAATAACATTATCTAGACGCATCTCAAGTAATTGCAGTGATACTTGGCCCGTTGAACCCCTAGTTTTTCTAGCGATACGTACGTATTTTAATAGTTAGCGTTCTGTCAATCCATAATTGAAACGTAATCTTTGTTTGGCCTCCAAACGCACGCAGAATTGAGAAATCTTTCTTGAAGCTGATTGATCGGTAGCAACTCGAAATTCTCCCAAGTTGGGTGTTTTACCCTTACCCGTAAACCCCGGTAAATTTTTTAGACGACGTATCAATTTCAAACGAGGTCCTCGGTAGCGAGACGTGAAAACTCCTTTTCTGTAAACATTTTATAATTGGAAAAAAAAAAATTATGGGATCAGCGCAGGAATACTACCTATTATTGTTATTGCTGCGTTAATGAAGAAAATAAAAATCAGTCAATCAAATTTGATATCTGTGACAATCATAACATATGAATAGGAACTAATAAATATTCAATTTGTTGTCAACATTTGAAGAAGAGATGGGGGGGGGGTAGGCAAATGAAGACTACCAGCGATTCATAATGCCAGATGAAAACGTTATAGCATATCCATTTATATAAAAGTTTCAGCAAAACAAATCAAACTGATCGACAGATGTATTGCTTCAAATAGTGCAATCATATATACTTCTATTATAGAAACAGAAACTCAACTTTTTAGAAGCAATTAATTCATCGTTGACCAGTTGAATTACACGCATTTTTTTACCTATTTACCTAAAACGTGAAACTAAAAAAAGAATTTGTTTTTTTACTAGTTAAAAGCTTACTGAACAGAAAAATATGTAGACAAAATGGCGTCTGCCTAGGCTAGGCGGGTTAGTAGGCGTAAGCACGCTGAAAGCTTTCACACAGCTCTATTTATTTTATGTCGTTATCTATTTTTTTTTTTAATCAGTTCGTTGGGGCCTAAAGAGTGGGGATATGGCGGAATGGTAGACGCAGCGGACTCAACCAGATTGAGCCTGGGTATGGAAACATATCAAGTGGCAGCCTCCAGATTCAGGGAAACCTGGGACCATTTATCGGGCAATCCTGAGCCAAATCTTGTATTACTCAAACAAAGAAATTTCGGGCGATGAGGCAAGATAGGTACAGAGACTCGACGGGGGCCATTCCAACGATCAATCTGTTAGTTACTAGTTTTCGAAAAAATTGAATATATAATTGTTTTATGTGGTTAACTGCATGGGATAAAATGTATAAGTATAAGACTGAAACCTAGTAAAGAAAGGAAATTTAATTTTTTTTTTATTTGTACTTGGACGCAGATCTCTCGGTTTGAGGACAGCATTCACTCACGAAATCGCGATAATTTCTGTTATTACTTAGTAATAAAACACTAAGTAGACTATCTCTACTATAGCTAGTCTGCATATTTTTCTCTTACCTGTTGTGGGATCCCACTTTCTTTCGACGAAGAAGAAGACTATTCAACAAACGAGCCGGTAACAAAAAACAATACTTTCGTGAATGGAGGTAGAGTCCCATTCTACGCACTTAATAAAAGTAAGAAATAGCGGCGCAAGTTGCAGTAGAACGAAAATCCGTTGGTTTCATGGGACCGTGAGGGTTCGAATCCCTCTATCCCCAACGAGACTATTTAGTTAACCCATTTCAGGTTATTTGAATCCCCACATTTTGGTTCTGAACAAACTGTGGAAACCGCTTCAAATTTTTTTGTGGTGTTTTTAAAACAGTTTGCAAGTGAGCCATTCAGGCTTTTAATATGCGTGAATGGCTCACTCAATCGAGCCCCCCCCTATTTTATTTACTACAAGCGATATTGTATTAGATACATCAATAAAAGCGAGATCCACGGTTTGACTAAGCAAATTGGATTTGAAAAAATATACTTAACTGATTTCTAGTTAAGTTTTATCCGTAAATGAGTTGGCCGAGATAGCTCAGTCGGTAGAGCAGAGGACTGAAAATCCTTGTGTCACCAGTTCAAATCTGGTTCTTGGCATCTAAATGGTTTGGTAGATGGGCCAAACCAGTTCTAGTATTATGTAAAACCCTTCAACCCTGAAGTAGCTAATCAAAAAGTATCTTGAAAACTGAGTGAGTCATTTGCATTTGAGAGCTCTGCTTGGTAACTGTAAACAACTTTGATGAAAATGAGATGGTAACGGTGGGTCGGGAAAGAAGTTTTCAGGTGAGGCCAATTTTTCCTTTTCACTTCCATACAATTTAGTAGGCATCCTGTAACTCGTAAAAGTTGGGTACAACGTAATCTTTACGTAAAGGCCACCCTACCCAACTTTCAGGCATTAGTATACGCCTAAGGTGCGGATGACCCTGATGGGTTATTCCCAACATATCATAAGATTCGCGTTCTTGGAGATCGGAGCTTTTCCAAACCCAGTAAACCGAAGGTATTATAGGGTTTTCTCTTGGAACAAAAATTTTTATACGCACTTCCTCGGGTTGATCCAGTTGATCTCGCATCTGTGTCAGATGATATACACTAACTAGAAATCCTCCCGGTGTCGAATCGTAAGCACATTGGGAACGCAGGTAGTTAAAACCATAAGCATATGGGGCGACAGCTACAGACAACCACTCCTCCGACTTAATTTGCAAAGTCTCGACACCCCTATAATCATAACCCAAAGGTCGATGGGAAAACTTATGTCTAGTTGACCAAGCGGATAATCGACCCCGCGTCTCGATATTGAACTTATCTTTATTGATAGTGCTCATATTGGTTGACACCTCTTTTTCATCTTATCCATTTATGAAATGAAATTTAGTTGTTCCTCTACTTTTGATACCTATTTTTCAGACTTATCTTTAAGCTTTTGAAAGTTTTCTGAAAAAGTATTTGATAACAACTTTATGTCACAATTAGTTAATTCTTGATTGTATTCACTTATATGGATGCTGGGTACAAAGCGAAATCGATGATTTAGACTGGGGTATTTCGTTCGGGTGGGACAGGAAGCCCGATCTATGGAACTTCCTCTAGCAATTTTTTTACGGAGTTTTGTTACGGCATCAATAATAGCTTCGGGTTTGGGTGGGCAACCCGGCAAATAAATATCGACGGGAATTGATTTGTCTACCCCGCGAACGGTACTGTAGGAATCTGTGCCAAACATGCCCCCTGTAATGGTGCAAGCTCCCATAGCGATTACATACTTCGGATCGGGCATTTGCTCGTAGAGTCTTACGAGGGACGGGGCCATCTTCATGGTTACAGTACCGGCGGTGACAATTAGGTCTGCCTGCCTAGGACTGGATCTGGGTACTAGACCGTACCGGTCAAAATCAAATCGTGAACCAATTAGGGAGGCAAATTCGATGAAGCAGCAGCTGGTGCCATATAGAAGTGGCCATAAACTGGAAAGCCTGGACCAGTTGGAGAAATCACTGATATTAGCTAAAAAAATTGGATTTGACACACCCCATTCAGGGAGCGTAGGCTCCACCGAATTGAGGAGGATACCTACACCGCGGCGTTCGACTTCCTCTCCGCCACCTTCACCCGAATGTTCGGAAGTTGACACCATTCCGATGCTCCTTTTCGCCATGCGTGAACCAAACCAACTACTAGTATAAAAATGAAAATGATCACTTCGATGAAAGCAAATAGTCCCAATTCCCTGAAAGATACAGCCCAGGGATAGAGAAATACGGTTTCGACGTCAGATACCGCAAAAACTAAAGCGAACATGTAATAACGTATTTGAAATTGGATCCAAGTATCTCCCTTCGGCTCAATGCCCGACTCGTAACTTGTTAATTTCTCTGGTCCTTTCCGAGTGGGAGCAATAAATCCGGAAATCGAAGAAGCTAAATGGGGAACAGATATAGATACCAGCAGAAAAATCCAGAAGGAGTCATATTGGTGGAGCGAAAACATTTGCATATTTCTTTCGCCTTAATTTTTTTTTATCTAATTTAGTTGATAAATTTGGAACTAGACAAAATGGTGTCGACCTGAGGTAGGTGGATTGGTAAGTAACCATTGTCTTGCTATACTGTAAGAGGTTTAGCACGTATAATCCATTCAGGAAAGTAAGTTAAAATTTTAGTTTTATTATACTGTTAGTTATCCCACCAATAATAAAGAGTAAAACGAAAAAAAAAAAGTGTTAGCCTTCTATTTTCGAGAATGGCAATGTCGCAATTCTAGTAGGAAAATCAACTGATTTGCAAATTTCGACAGATTGCTTGCACATTTCACTTTTCCGACCCAATTATTGATTAACTACATCAAAGAACTGATGTATTTCTTTCTTAAGGAGAAAGAAAGCTCGATAATTGAAATGTAATAATATAGTCATTTAAGTAGACAACCCAGATTGATTGGAGAGACGTATGGTGTACCAGTAATCTCGTACTCTTTTTTTTAGTTAGGACTATACGGATTCGAACCGTAGACACTCTCGGTCATGCAGATCGGAATATGAAAAAAAAAACCTTCCTGAACTGCTTGGCGAACCCAACATGCCGCTTTTACGGCATAGGGCTCTCTTACCAGCTGCTTCCCAACCTAATTGGGAAAAACAAACAATTGCTGATGCACCAACCTTGTTTTTACTTAGAAAAAGAAATAAATAAAAAAGGGAGGGGGTTCCATATGCCCAATCTATTTTTTTCCAGAAATTTTAAAAAAGAAAACTTCATAAGGAAAAATTAGATGAATCAGGCAATCCCGAAGTATCTTGAGAAGGTTACTAACATTGCGTTGACACAGGTTTGCCCCTGGGGATACAGGCCCCCCTCGCGATATCAAATATTCTCTGTCGCTTGGAAAAGATCTACGACACCCTCTACACCCGAAAGTTCGTGAGACGAAGAAGAGATCTTGCCTGGGGTCCTCGCGTAATCCCCACCAATTCTAGCATTGGATAAACCACTTATCCACCATATCAACTTCTAGGGGTTGACTTCTTTTAGTCGACTTATTTGTCATGCTACTGTTCTTTCGTATCCTTCATTGTAAGTTAGACAAAAAATTATCATGCAGAGTTTTGCACGAGTCATTGGGTTTTGACAAATCTTCTCAAGAAAAGGCATCGGCGCACGTGTAAACGAGGCGCTCTACCGCTGAGCTATAGCCCTTGATCCATCTAGATCATATCTATATATTAATTTTATCAGTATCAATTAATTTATGTCAAGTCAACAAATCAGTTTAAAAAAAAAACTATATATAGGATTGAATGTTTATTTGATGGCGAAATATGCAGTTGTGTCTAGCTCCTTCTTCAGGTATAATGAAGATATGTATATGTCATATGTGAATCACCCACCTTGATAAAAAGTGGCGTAGGATAAATTAATGGCGGCCTACTTGACTCAGCGGTTAGAGTGTCGCTTTCATACGGCGAGAGTCATTGGTTCGAATCCAATAGTAGGTAACACTTACTAGATACCGTTGCTTTTAAATTGGTATCTAATAAGTTTTCTTGTATATGAAATACATCAAAGTTTTTTTTTGCGCGTAGCGTGATAGTATCATCAAAATATCAAATAACTTAGTGGTTTCGGGCTTAGAAAAAACAAGTTAGGCAACATTTGAGGCTTCCAGTCTGGCCTTCGCTCTTTTAAATGCCGAGTTGGCTTCTATTACTCTTTTCTTGCCTTCTGCTTTAGCTGAGTCAGCCTGAGCCATCTGAAAAGTTTTTCGAGCTTCGTCGGGATCAATTTCGGCAGCTCTTTCCGCTTCGTTAACTAATATTGTTACCTGATTATTATCTATCATGGCAAAGCCGCCCATCAGTGCCATTGCAGACCACTGCCCATCATGACGTATTTTTGAAACTCCCATATCCAAAGCTGTAAGAAGTGGCGCATGATTGGGTAGTATACCAATCTGACCGCTATTGGTGGATGAAACAATTTCCCAAACCTCGGAATTCCAAACTATTCGATTAGGGGCCATCACGCGGAGATTCAATGCCATTTCTTTCACTGACCCTCCACCTGTAAAGCCGCAGCTTTTGCGGTGGCTTCGTCGATATTGCCAACCAAGTAAAAAGCTTGTTCGGGAAGATTATCCAACTCTCCAGAAAGAATCATTTGAAATCCCTTAATGGTTTCCGATAAACTGACGTATTTACCTGGAGAACCGGTGAAAACTTCTGCTACAAAAAAAGGTTGTGATAAGAAACGTTCTATTTTTCGAGCCCTAGCTACCGTTAGGCGATCTTCCTCGGATAACTCGTCTAGTCCGAGAATAGCTATAATATCTTGAAGTTCTTTGTAACGTTGCGAAGTCTGCTTAACTCCCTGTGCCGTGTCGTAGTGCTCCTCACCCACAATCCAAGGCTGTAACATAGTCGAGGTCGAATCCAGCGGGTCTACGGCTGGATAAATACCCTTTGCTGCCAATCCCCTTGAAAGCACAGTAGTGGCGTCTAGGTGTGCAGATGTCGTGGCGGGAGCCGGATCAGTCAAATCATCCGCAGGTACATAAACAGCTTGAATAGAAGTTATTGATCCCTCCTTGGTGGAAGTAATTCTTTCCTGTAATGATCCCATTTCTGTACCGAGGGTCGGTTGATAACCCACGGCGGAAGGCATCCTACCGAGTAACGCCGAGACTTCCGATCCAGCCTGAACAAAGCGGAAAATATTGTCAATAAATAGTAATACATCTTGTTTGTTAACATCTCGAAAGTATTCCGCCATTGTTAGAGCGGTTGAGCCAACTCTCATACGAGCTCCCGGTGGTTCATTCATCTGACCATAAACCAAAGCTACTTTTGATTCCGAAATATTTTGTTCATTAATAACTTTTGATTCTTTCATTTCCATGTAAAGGTCATTGCCTTCACGTGTACGTTCTCCTACCCCGCCAGATACGGATACACCTCCATGAGCTTTCGCAATATTATTGATTGATTCCATAATAAGAACCGTCTTTCCAACTCCAGCCCCACCAAGTAACCCGATTTTTCCACCTCTCCGATACGGAGCTGGAAGATCCACAACTTTTATACCCGTCTCAAAAATCGATAATTTGGTATCCAACTGGGTAAATGCCGGGGCGGGCCTGTGAATTGGAAATGTCGCACTACTTCGCACAGGACCTAAATTATCTACGGGTTCACCGAGGACATTGGATATTCGGCCAAGAGTAGTTTCACCAACGGGAACACTAAGGGGGGCTCCCGTATCAACAGCACCCGTACCTCTCATCAAACCGTCTGTGGCACTCATAGCTACGGCTCTTACTTCATTATTACCTAATAGTTGTTGGACCTCACAAGTAACATTAATTTGCTGACCTGCTGGATTTTGTCCTTTAACTACTAATGAGTTGTATATATTAGGCATCTCCCCCGGGGAGGAAGCCACATCCAACACTGGTCCAATGATCTGAGTGATGTAGCCCACATTTTTTCCCGCCAATTCAGAAATTTCGAAAGATAGAGAACTGGTTTTCATAACTATACTATTTCGGTGTATTATCTTTATTTGATTACTGAATCGATAAAAATATTATGTATTTCATCGTTGAGTGGTCGATAGCGGAGGAGAAGTCAGCCGTTCCCTTTCCACTCACTCTCCTTTATTTAAATTTGTTTTGCAGATGTAGCTATAGATAAATGAAATGGGGGGAATAAACCGCAGATAAAGCAAACTTCTTCTTTTGTTTCGTATACAATTGAGAGACCGATGAAATCTGCGCTCTAGCCATTGAATCTTCATTATTAGGGTGCGTGCGCATTCTACTCCGTTTCAAACAAGATTGACTATTAAAAACAAGAAATTGGCAATTATTTAGTTCGTATTCTACTGACCAGTCTAACCACGAAGAGATTACTGAGTCAATGTATTGGGATAAGGCAGAATGCTGCTTTCGAAACAGTTTCTGCAAGAAAACAGATTGATTAGTTGCACCCCGCATGAGACACGGTATAAAATGATAATGTTCCATGCTTGAAATGGAGTTTTGACAGGTATAAGTATCGCGCACGGGTTGAGCCATATCCACTTTGCGTTTCACATCGAAATACTCTACCTATGCCGAGCAGATCTCATCTTTGCAAGATTTACTAAATTAGTCATAGGGAGGAACAAACCCATGTCACCACAAACGGAGACTAAAGCAGGTGTTGGATTCAAAGCTGGTGTCAAAGATTATCGATTGACCTATTACACTCCCGAATATAAGACCAAAGATACCGATATCTTAGCAGCCTTCCGGATGACCCCACAACCCGGAGTACCAGCTGAGGAAGCTGGAGCTGCGGTAGCTGCAGAATCCTCCACGGGTACGTGGACCACTGTATGGACAGATGGGTTGACCAGTCTTGACCGTTACAAGGGCCGATGCTACGACATCGAACCCGTCGCTGGAGAGGAACACCAGTATATCGCATATGTAGCTTATCCTTTGGATCTATTCGAAGAAGGTTCTGTCACCAATTTGTTCACCTCCATTGTAGGTAATGTTTTCGGGTTTAAGGCTCTACGCGCTTTACGCCTAGAAGACCTTCGCATCCCTCCTGCTTATTCTAAAACTTTCATTGGACCGCCTCATGGTATTCAGGTCGAAAGGGATAAACTGAACAAATACGGACGTCCCTTATTGGGATGTACAATCAAGCCAAAATTAGGTCTGTCTGCTAAAAATTATGGTAGAGCCGTCTACGAATGCCTTCGTGGTGGACTTGATTTCACAAAAGATGATGAAAATGTGAATTCTCAGCCATTCATGCGTTGGAGAGATCGCTTCCTATTCGTAGCGGAAGCTCTTTTCAAATCCCAGGCTGAAACAGGCGAAATCAAAGGGCATTACTTAAATGCCACTGCGGGTACGTGTGAAGAAATGTTGAAAAGAGCTGTTTTCGCTAGAGAGTTGGGTGCACCAATTGTCATGCATGACTACCTGACCGGAGGGTTTACTGCAAATACCAGCTTAGCTTTTTATTGTAGAGACAATGGACTGCTTCTTCATATTCACCGTGCAATGCATGCTGTGATCGATAGACAACGAAATCACGGTATGCATTTCCGTGTATTGGCCAAGGCATTACGCATGTCCGGTGGAGATCACATACACGCCGGAACTGTAGTAGGCAAACTAGAAGGGGAACGAGACGTCACCTTGGGTTTCGTCGATTTACTTCGCGACGATTACATTGAAAAAGATCGTAGCCGTGGTATCTATTTCACCCAAGATTGGGTATCTATGCCGGGTGTACTCCCTGTAGCTTCGGGGGGGATCCACGTTTGGCACATGCCCGCTCTAACCGAAATCTTTGGGGACGATTCCGTATTACAGTTCGGTGGAGGAACCTTGGGACATCCTTGGGGAAATGCACCTGGTGCGGTAGCTAACCGAGTCGCATTAGAAGCTTGCGTACAGGCTCGTAATGAGGGCCGCGACCTCGCTCGTGAAGGTAATGAAATTATTCGTGAAGCTAGTAAGTGGAGTCCGGAATTGGCTGCCGCATGCGAAATATGGAAAGCAATCAAATTTGAATTCGATACAATTGATACGTTGTAAATAGAGTTGAAATTTCATAGCTATTTGTTACCGGCATTTGTTCTGCAACAGCTGTGAGACAGGAGTATCGGGGAGGAATTAATATCCCCCATACTCCTAATATAATACGCGATACATAATAAGGTTGGCTAATCAATAATGGAAACTGGGAAGCACATAGTCTCGAAATGTGAATCTGGGGGTTCGAATCCCTACCAACTCGTATTGAAAAATTACGAAATATGGACGAGTAGTCTAAAGTTAAACCCAACGCTTTATGTTTATTAGAGATGTTTATTGGAGACATCTTTATCGTGTTTAGTCTCAAAGCATGTTATTTCGTTTGTTTCGTTGGATAATAGAGATTGAACACCTACAATACGATTGATTCGACAGATAACTAGTCAATTGTCAATTATTTATTGGATCAGCAAACTTGGATTTGATCCCGATTTGTTGATACCTAGGGAGGGTAAGTAGAATAAAAGTTCGCAATATCCTAAAAAATCTATTTGAAATTTATTTTTTCCACAGGCTAAAGGGAAACAACAGATGAGGAGATTCCTACGTCTGTAACAAATTGGTTTGAAGATAAGCGCAAATTTGGTGGATTGATTGGAGCTTTTCCCGAAGAAGCTACCAGAGGCTCTATCTCAACTGAAAAAGAAAGAGAGAAGCGGATAAATGTTAATACGAATAGAGGATTATGGGCTCGATGCGATAACTGCGGAAACATGCTTTATGTGAAATTTTTGAAACAGAATAAAAGTGTTTGTGAAGAACGCGGTTATCACCTTTCAATGAATAGTATGGAAAGGATCGAACTTTTGGTTGATCGCAACACATGGATTCCCATGAATGAAGACATGACCGCAAAAGATGTTTTAGATTTTTCCGACGAGGATTCTTATCAGAATCGTGTAGCTGTTTCTCAAGAAAAAACAGGTTTAACCGATGCTGTTCAAACAGGTATAGGATATCTAAATGGAACACTCATTGCGCTTGGTGTTATGGACTTCCACTTCATGGGAGGAAGTATGGGCTCCGTCGTGGGTGAAAAAATTACTCGCCTAATCGAATATGCCACGGACAAGTCTTCGCCATTAGTCTTAATTTGTGCTTCTGGGGGAGCACGTATGCAGGAAGGAACGTTGAGCTTGATGCAAATGGCTAAAATTTCTTCCGTCTTGCAAATTCATCAAGTTCGAGAAAAGTTACTTCATATATCGATTCTTACTTATCCAACCACGGGGGGTGTCACTGCCAGTTTTGGCATGTTGGGGGATATCATTATTGCCGAGCCCAAAGCGTATACAGCATTCGCTGGTAAAAGGGTAATTGAATAAACATCGCGTCAAAAAATACCTGAGGGCTTTCAAGCAGCTGAGTCCTTATTTGATAATGGGTTACTCGATTCGATCGTTCCACGTAATCTCTCAAAGGGTGTTTTGGGCGAAATATCTGAACTTCATTCATCAGCTCCTTATAAAAAAAAATTGAATTCGGAATGAATTTTATTTTTTTCTCTTTTTTTTTTTGTACAAAAAATTTGTTGGATCTTTTCATGTCGGCGTACTCGCTCCCTCCCCGAAAAAACGAGAGAATAAAAAAAAATCTAAATTAGATTACTCTACTGGAAGCCCATAAACCCCTTTTCTTTATGGAACAAAAGGAATATCATTAGATATTAGAAAGGAGAGTGAAACAGAGATATATCGTTATATAAATAGATTTCCTCTTTTCTTTGTTGTAGTTGAGGTAATTTCATCATGGCAGCATCTTATCTACCCTCTATTTTTGTACCCCTAGTCGGTTTGGTGTTTCCAGCAGTTACAATGGCTATTTCATTTCTATATATAGAGCGGGATGAAATCCTATAATTTTTTTTTGGAGACGAAGTAAACTGCTCGGTAACTTTCCGATATCAATTGCATTCAAAGTCTAGTAGCAGTTAGTACTTAATTAATACTTAATTGAGATGAATTCCCCTTTTCTTGGCGGTTAAATAAAGATAATCTTGAGGATGCCTCCCCAATCAATCTATGTCTCATTCTCATTTCATATAGAAATGAGATATAGATTGATTATTTGTTAACAGGATGCGCTACTTGTAGATAACTACCCCACACGCTTGAACTCCATTTCGGCACTTCATTATTAAATGCAAATACATCAAAAACAAGCGGAACTAATGGACTGGAAAATATATATATATATATATATATATAGGGAAAATGAAATTGATGACAAAATGACTAATCCATCTTTTATGAAATCTGTGAGGAAATAGTAATGAATTGCCGCTCCAAATGGATCCAAGTAGATTTTATAGAAGGCTCTCGTACAATTGCGAATTCATGTTGGGCCTGTATCCTTGTCTGTGGCGCAACAGGTTTTCTACTAGTAGGATTTTCTAGCTGCGTCGGCGAAGATCTGATCCCCGGACTTTCATCCAAACACATTGTTTTTATTCCACAAGGTATTGTAATGTGTTTTTACGGAATTGCAGGCCTCTTTCTCGGGCTGTATCTGTGGTGTACTGCGTTTTGGAACGTGGGGGGCGGATACAACTTGTTTGACAAGCGAGAAGGATTCTCCTCCATCTTTCGGTGGGGCTTTCCCGGAAGTAATCGCCGCATTCGTATTCGACTTGCACTAAAAGATGTGGAAGCGGTTGGATTGGAAAGTAGGGAAGGTTTTTATCCGCGTCGGATTCTCTACTTGAAAGTGAAGGGTCGGCAAAATATCCCACTAACTAGGATCGGTGAAGGTTTAACCTTAGGAGATATGGAAGAAAAAGCCGCCGAACCTGCTCGTTTCCCGCGTGTATCGATTGAAGGTTTTTAGAATTTATTGAATTTCAAGGATGATTTACAAAGGAATGTAAGGCTACTGGGGCGACGAAAAAAAAAAATTGAGGGGGGAGGGGTCCGAATAAGGGATAGCCTAGGTATTAGAATTCATATGATTAGTCTCGTACTTCGCTTATTTTCCTTTCTTGATTGATAGATAGTTACAGTTAATATATGCGATTACATTGTTGGAAACAAAAAGTTATTCGATGGTTTCTTAGTACTCCACATCGTTCCTCGGATAGAGCTTATGAGGCTAGTAAGCGACTACAGCCCCTAATAGAAATAGACGACTCCCCGCTTTTCGTTCGAATGGAATCATTCCCTTCAACACCGGAGAAATTGTCGCAAGCCGCGATAGCGCCCACAAACACGGCATTCAATAAATCTAGATATCTAATATATTGCAGTCTCTTAGAGCACAGATTTAGCATATCGATTTTACGAATGCAAAGAGACCTGATACTTTTTTTTGGGACGAAGCTCCTTCGACTGCTTCCAATTGGATGCTATCGCGCAAACTATCCTTTGACAAAGAATTGTTTGAATATGCTTTCGCCGAAACTTCCAGATATTTCGTTTTTCCAAGATATATTTTTAAGCTCTCGCCAAAATTGTTACATGAATGGCGAAACAGTCAGTAGACGAAGAAAAAGTGTTAGTTTCTCAGAAGATAAACTGGAAAATGATTTTTCTTCTTGTATTTTTTACAAATTAAATAATATAGAAAAAATAAATAGAAAATTAGCTTGGATTGAAGCGACTTCAAATGAGTTCGATGCTAGGAGAGCACGTTGTTTCATCAACTTTTCCCCATTTCAAACTACCAAAAAAGTGATTGACAAATCATTTAATTATGAATCAGCAAATTTTCCATCGGCCTATGAGTCAATTAGTTTGGTGCCTCGTTCTGTAACTCGCACTTTATCCAGGTTTAGGGCGGAATTGACAAATCAATCAAGTGTGTTGGTACATAATGATTTCGACTTAACTAAAAACCAAGCATTAGTTTCCCTTCAATATGTTGGGTGTTTTCTGCTTCTCCCTTTTACGATTCCAATCAGTTTCAAAAATTGGTTTTTAGAGTCTTGGATTAGGGGTTGGTGGAACATCACTCAAACTCAGGTATTTATCAACCCTCTTCAAGAGGAAAAGGCTCTGAAGCAGCTCCGCGAAGTAGAAGCATTGCTCTGGTTAGATGACGCGACTGAACATTTGGCAGATACGCAGTTACGAAATTTCGACGCAAATGCATATGACGAGACTACTCAGTTGGCAACAACGTATAACGAACTCAATATTCAGCTACTGCTGCAGCTAGTAACCGACGTAATTAGTATTGTCATCCCAGCTTTATTGTTTATAACGGGTCGAAAGAGACTTGTAGTTTCAAATTCCTGGATTCAGGAGTCATTTTATAGTTTGAATGACACAATGAAAGCGTTTTCCATTCTTTCACTGACTGATTTATGTGTGGGGTTCCACTCACCCCATGGTTGGGAAATAGTCATAGGCTCCCTCTTCGAACATTTCGGCTTAATTCCCAATAAATATGTAATTTCTCGCATTGTCTCAACCTTTCCAGTTATTTTAGATACGGTATCCAAATATTGGATTTTTCGCCACTTGAATCGTACATCTCCCTCGATTGTAGCAACTTATCATACAATGAGTGGGTGATAACCACTTTCCCGAATTCGCATCTAGCAGGCTAGACCAGTTTATCCTTTTAAGTTATTTGCACCCCCCCCCTCTTTTGCTCGCCATCTGCTAATGATGTACTGGTCGAATATAAAAGGGGAAAGAATTAGAACAAGAAAAAATTATTTGCTACCAAGACCAAACGGCGTCAACAAGTAACCCGTTTGTACAAAGACTTGAGATTAATCATCAATCTATGCAAAAAAGAATTACGAATAACTGGATGAAAAAGTGTTGGATTCCATTACTTACACTTGCGGTGTCGATCGGTTTCGGTGAATTAAACTGCTCATCTGTATCAAATGCATATCCGATTCTTGCGCAACAGAATTATGAAAATCCCCGAGAAGCTACAGGGCGTATTGTGTGTGCCAATTGCCACCTAGCCAAGAAACCTGTGGATATTGAGGCCCCACAATCTGTTCTTCCCGATACTGTATTTGAAGCAGTTGTTAAGATTCCCTATGATACGTAGATAAAATAAGTACTCGCAAATGGGAAAAAAGGGGGATTGAATGTTGGCGCCGTCCTCATTCTACCAGAGGGGTTTGAATTGGCTCCTCCCAATCGTATTCCATTCGAAATGAAGGAAAAGTTGGGAAAATTGTCATTCCAAAGTTACCGTCCCGGCGAAGAAAATATAGTCGTCGTAGGACCGGTGCCGGGCAAATTATACAGTGAAATCACGTTTCCGATTCTCTCACCAGACCCTGGTACTAACAAAGAAGCTCACTTTCTGAAATACCCCATTTATGTCGGGGGGAATAGGGGAAGGGGACAAATCTACCCAGATGGGAGCAGAAGCAACAACACGGTCTACACCGCTTCAATAACAGGAAAAATAAAGAGGGTTGTTCGCAAAGAAGGAAGGGGTGGATACGAAATCATTATCGAAGAGTCATCCGGTAGTCGTGAAACAACTGATACTGTACCTCCCGGTCTCGAACTCATTGTTTCAGAAGGTGAGTTCGTTAAGGCCGATCAGCCATTGACTAATAACCCCAATGTTGGCGGATTCGGTCAGGGAGAAGTCGAAATCGTACTCCAGGACCCGTTGCGGATTCGAGGTCTCATAGCTTTTTTTGCATCGGTTGTTTTGGCACAGATTTTTCTGGTGCTTAAGAAAAAACAGTTTGAAAAAGTGCAGTTGGCAGAGATGAATTTCTGATTGCCTATTCCTTTTTTTTATCCCTTGCGTGGCTATATAACCCGATTGGTAATTGCGTGTAGCAAAAAAAAATTTCACTTGTCTTTCTTTTTTAATCAATGGTTTGATAGCTACATGGAGATTGTTGGTCGCGTCGACTTCGGCTTTGTCGGCGGTGTCGACGGCGTCGACACTCCAATGTTATCCACACATATTATTCAACGCAATCGGCTTACTTCTTTATGCCGAGTCTCCTAGTTTGACGTTATCAAGACTAAACTGTAGCACGAAATATACAATGGCAGGTAGGGGGTAGACTACAAATACGGATAAGACTAGTTGGGAAGATTACTACTAGATAGAAGTGAATAAAAAGAAAACTCCACTTTTTAGTTTATCGAACTCTAAAATCGTACTCGAAAACCTATTGATTGATCCGATTATGTTGAACTAGTTTCCCCCCGGACTGGAATACCTCTCCCAAATTGGAATATTAAAGTTTTTACTTCTTATTATTATTTTTTTCTTTATGATTTGAAAAGCTAATGTGTAGAAAGTATTATTCGTTCTAGTTGTCACATTCAGTCTCGATCGATTCTTTTCCATCCAAAGAATCGATCGACCCATCTATTCGAAACATGCCTCGTAGAGCTAGTCTACATCTAACTAAATAGAAATATATTGAATTGAACCGCTTTTTTTTTTCTTAAAAAAAAAGAGAAGGAAGAAAAAATGGAGAATTCGCTTGTAGAATTCGGTAAAATTTTCTCGATCAGACGGCATTCATTATTGAGGAGACGACCCCAACCCCGAGTAAGCTCCATAAAAAAATATGCCTAACGAACCTATCACAAGTGTACCGGCTACAGTACCTACCAACCACAAGGGAATCCTTCCAGTGGTATTTGTCATCTGCGCCACCTCCTTACTCGCTACTTTTTTGGCTTTATCATCTGGTCCCGACTAAAGACATGAACAGTCACAAATAATTAGGATCTTGACCTTTTTCGGACAATTCTTTTTAGTTCCTAATTAAAAAAGTAATTAGAAAATGGAACGGCAAGTACGAAAATCAGTAATAATCCCCGATAAAGGCTTGTACGATTCGATTCTACACTCTGTTTATTCGGATTCGGTTGTGTCGTAGTTTCGGAGCTCACTAAAAACTATCTTTGAATGAATTGCATAGCTGATATGGACCCCAAGAAGAAAACTGTAGGTACAGCTAAGCCGTGAACGGCTAACCATCTAACAGTAAAAATCGGATAAGTTTTATCTAAAGCCATTGGTTTCTCCTAAAAGAATTTGGTGAATGCGTCGACCTGTTCCAGCGAATCGAAGCGGCCAGTTACTAAAGGAACTTCTTGTCGGCTCTCTGAGAAATATTCGTTTGGGCGGGGGCTTCCAAAAACATCGTAAGCTAAACCTGTACTGACAGATAGCCAGCCTGCAATAAACGGGGAGGGTATGGTAATGCTGTGGATGACCCAATATCGAATACTAGTAATGATGTCAGCGAAGGGGCGTTCTCCTGTATTCCCAGACATATTCAGCTCCGTATCTATATCTATCTTGTAATACTAAAAGGGATTGCTTCCCGAAGCGAAGAAGAAAAGTGGTAAAAAATGCGAAATCTACCGGTAAACCTTTTCGAACGGGACCTAACCCAAATTAGGTTGTCACTATTATACCCAAGGTATATCCGAAATATACTGGTTCAGTATAGCTAGCTCGACTTTGATGCGGCAAGGTTACTCGTTCCTAACAAGTGAGGTGTTCGATACTTCCGGAATTTCCGTTAGGTGGTTACCTACACCTAGACCAAACCGACTAGAAATACTTGACCAGCTAGAAATACTTGACCAGCTTCGGACCTGTACGGCGGGCGATTCGTAGGCGCGGGGATCTGATCTCTCTTATTGCTTGCTCCGTTTTTCAACCTGCCTTCGTCTATCGGCGTGTCCAGGCAATTACTGATTTCAATTAAGCCTACGCATATTAGCTTTAGGACGAAGAGATAGCTATTCCGGGAAGATTGCGAGTAGTTGAGACTTATTCACCAATTTTTAACCAATTAATTCACGACCGAGAGGTATTATGTGGTTGCCTATCCCATAAATTAGTATGACCTAATTGTACCGAATAAGCCAAATCGATCGATTCAGATCACCCAATAAATGTTACTAATCAATCTCGACTTAGCCAATGTGAGTAGACAACTTTGATTCAGTAATTTCGGGTGATAAACTACTCGAAGAAATCGTATATTAACCCATCTGACAAATAATTTGGTATTCAAATTTATGCTCACTTTATTAAGCTACTTCGCCTTTTTGACATCTGTATTAACTTTGACTTTAGCTTTATTTGTTGGACTAAACAAGATTCAGATTCTGTGATTTAGCATTATCATATAGAACCTAGATAGAGGGGGAGAAAGACAGAGAGGGGGGCTCCACCGGCGCCTATTAATTCGTTGCACTTACCAATTACTAGTCGGTTGACGCGAAATTTAACTTCGGTAAGTATTTAAATTAGATATCTATAAAATGGAATGGTTGAAGCACCACTATCGGGAATTGTGCCGGGTTCGATTCCGATAACCCTAGCTGGATTATTTGTAACTGCATACCCACAATATCGACGCGGCGATCAATTAGATATTCGGTAGAATCAAATAATTGTTACATCTCAAACAAGACGTTGATTTAGAAGAAATGTTAAAAAAGATTCATATAAAAATCTTTTCTTTTTTTTTTTTTTTTTTATTACTTGTCTGAAAATATTTGTTTATCTAAGAAACAGATATGAGGGACTGCTTCGGCGACAACAAATTTGTCGTCTTCGGTTTCTAGGTATTTCGTATTCGACACGTATTATTTATATTAAGTAATATACTTGGGTAAGCGGTAGTAGGCACGCCCTGTAGGATTTGAACCTACGACATCGGGTTTTGGAGACCCGCGTTCTACCGGACTGAACTAAAGGCGCCTGCATTTTCGGAGTTATTTCTACATTTGAATAAAAGAATGGGGCAGCTTCCTTCCTCACGTAGTGAGGAGGAAGCAAAAATTAAGAATACTTTTTTCTTTGATAAAAAAAAAAAAAAAAGAAAGATAGATAAAAATCAATTTGGTGAGACGAAAAATCCTATTTTCAAAGCTTAGTGCATGGATCAAAAATAGGGATGACAGGATTTGAACCTGCGACATTTTGTACCCAAAACAAACACGCTACCGAGCTGCGTTACATCCCTATTAATCTCGATTTGTTACTGGTATCACGGATCCAACGTTGTTTTATCTCATTTATTATAACTGGTAGCTGTAGATACCGGCTACCCGTAAAGGGAAAATTCATTTTTCAATAGATAATTTTCCTTAACACTCCGTTCAATTCTTACTCTTTTTTCTTTTTTATCAATATTGCGGAGGTTAGTACCACCAAAATTGAGTATTCTGGGTTTATCAGTTTTTCCTATCAAAAAAAATTATTTATAAGTTGTAACTACTCGATTTTTTAAAAGGGAAGGAAAAGAAGTAGAAGAGGAATAAAGACTAAGAGATAGAGAAAGAAAATGAAAAAAAAGGAGGACTTCTAATGCAACACGTGAAGATATACCTTTCCACGGCCCCTGTCGTAGCTGCAATATGGTTTGGCTTGTTGGCTGGTTCCTTAATAGAAATTAATCGCTTCTTCCCAGACGCTTTATTATTTCCTTTTCTTTGATCCAAAAAATTAATTACAGAGAGATCAGACAAAGCAAAAAAATCAGATAAGTTTACGTCTTACAAAAAAAGTAGCACGTAACCGAGTTATTGATGAGAAAAATTTAGATGTTATTGTTCAAGCTTCGCGGGTAGTCCGTTCAAACACATTTGGACCTACTTGCGACCCTCTCCCTCAAAAAAGAAAACTTATCTTATTATGATACAATTGATTTTATGACTAAAAATAAAGATGCGAGGGTGACCATTTCTTTAGCATGTACAATCTGTACCTGCAGAGGGGTTGGCGACAAATCCATGGGTATTTCTCGATACACTACACGTAAGAATCGTCGTAACACACCTACTCGGTTGGAATCGAAGAAATTTCGTGTCTGTCGTCACAAACATACTTATCATAAAGAACTAAAAAAATAAAAGATATTTTTGATTAATTCGTAAGTAATCAATATTAATGTGTATTAAAAGTCACAAAAAAATATTACGAATAAATTTAGACGATCTCTCCGTAGACGTTCCCCGTCTATTCGCTCTGATGAAACTATTGATTACAAAAATACGAGCCTACTTCGTCGATTCGTCAGTGAGCAGGGAAGAATCCTATCGAGACGGATGAATAGATTGACCTCCAAACAGCAGCGTTCGGTAGCTATCGCTATAAAGAGAGCCCGTATTTTAGCTTTGCTGCCCTTTTCAAATAACGAAAATTAGAGAATTCTATAAAATTGAATTCTGGTGGATTTTTCAACTCGACAACTAAAAATATTCTGCAAAATAAATGGGATTGAATGTATTTAAGTTGAATTAAACTGATGTCTACATAGTCTGTCCTTCCGATTTTTTTTTTTTTTCCTTTTTCCCTGTGATAGATCTGCAAGTTAACTCGTTCTTTATTTCATTTCTGGCCTCTCCGTTTAATCCGGAGAGGTTTACCGCCGCATGTCAATCTTTTCCATCATTAATTGTTCGTACGAGCCTGGAGGAACAGTAAGCGTCTGGAGTAGCTACTTGCGCGAGTGTCTTGCGATTCAGAAAAACTTGATTCTCAAACAAATTGTGAATCGTCGAACTGTACGTAATTCCATTTTTCCGCGCTGCTGCATTAATCCGAGCGATCCACAGACGGCGAAATTTTCTCTTCCGGTTGCTTCTATCTACATAAGCGCAAGCTAATGCCCTTTTTTCCTGTTGGTTCGCTGCTCTAAATAATCTTGAATGAGCCCCTCGAAAGCCGGATGCAAAATCGAGAATGCCTTTGCGATATTTCCGAGCTATGGATCCTCGTTTTACTCTGGTCATTATACGTATAGCCTCACAGAAAATTATATTTTTGTCCGAAAAATCCATTTATTCCTGGGCTATGCTACTCCCTCAAATAGTTTCGTTTCAATATCTTTTATTTAGAGATATCAATTTATAGAATATGCTGTGTTATACTGAAACGTACCCCCAAAAGAGATAAAGATCTCGAAGATAGATTTATATTTTAATTACACTATGTGCGGTGACATACCGCGCTTTCCAATTCTTAGAAGGTGGTTAGGTAGCTGCTTCATAATTATCCGGAAATTTGTCGGCTGTGACGAATTCTCGTTTTCTTTCTCTGATGTGGTAAATGAAGATTCCAGCGGCTTTTGCTACTCCGACTTTCCCTTTCGTAAATACTCCGGTACAGGTTGGATACCCTACCCCTTTTGTTTATCTATCAATAAGCGGTACGTTGTACCGGGGATACCACGGATTCCGATGTTTCCGTGGTCAACTTTTTATGGCGGCCGGGTCCCTCCTATATACCGGAGCCTAGGCTTTTCCGAAGATAAGGAAAACAAAATTGCTGTCGGCGGGTCGCATGATCCCCAATATTTAACTCAGCCCATGATGGGCTTTCTCGCTTCCATTTCTTATTTGTTTCAAAAGAAATCATATGTATAGTAACGGTATTTTAAGCTGGAGATTGGCGGAACAGCTGACCCGTGTTTATCGCCATCGCGATGGGATTGGCAAAACAGATATAGAAGTTCATATCACTTGCTTAGCTTCGCTTAATAACTCAACTTTATTATCATTGATTGGTCTTTATCGTCCCAAATCAAAATGATCGGATTTGCACCGACTTTAACCACGAATTCCTATTTCTTATTGAAACAGATGGATTATGAATTTATCCCCATTTTATTTGAGGGATTATCTCACGACGTCAACCCCTTAATGTCTGAGGTTTCCGATCCGAACGGGTCACGCATACACCCTAGTACACACTCCTCTCCGTTGGGGGCATCCCCGAAGAGCGGGGGATTTCGTCCCACTTCCCAACCGTTGTCTCGCTTTTCTAATAAGTTGCTGATTTGTTGGCACGTTCAAAAACGCAAAGAATTTATTCGGTTCGAAATATCTTCAACCATTTGAAAAAACTTGCTATACCTTTCTATCCAGCTATATCCAACAATTCATCTTTACAAGACTTTTTTGTTTAAAGTACGAAAAGAAAATTCGAGTATTTTTGCTTTTTAAGTGGATGGAAAATAGTAGCTGGCTAGACAAATAAACGTGAAACTACAAGAAAAAAATTTGAATCATAGGAATTTGCCTCTTTTTTTGCAAGTCCCAGTTACTTCCTACTCATCAAATGTTCAAGCTGACGCGTTTTCCAACGCTACAGGGTCCGCAACGCCGTAATCCTGAGCTTCTTCTGCTGACGGAAAAACGTCTCTTTCCATGTCTTCGGAAATTCTCCATAAAGGTTTACCAGTTCTTTGGGCATAGACTTTAGTTATGCAATCGCGGAGTTTTGATGCTTCTTCTGCTTCCATAACGCATTCCCCGGCTTGTCCATCATAATACGAACTAGCGGGTTGATGAATCATTACCCTAATTAGATGACTCTGATTAAGTTCAACCGTACAAGCAAATTAAGTAAATTCTTTTGCATACGGCTATACTTCTGGTGAGCCAACAAAGTCTGCTCAAATTAGTATTTAAACATTAAATCTTTGTCTTAAAAGAAAGGTTTCTTTTGTTGCCAACCCCTTTTTCTTGCAATGCTTTGGAAGAAGTATTACGAGATCGCACCATCCTTTCTTTCAAACGTATTATGATGGTTCCGTTGCTGTATCGCGTCAACAATCCCAAAGTTTGCTATATATACTCTCGATGGACAACGGAATCGGCATTGCTCAACTCTCTAAAAAAATTGAAGTTTAGAAAATTACGTAGATTCGACATTTTATACAATTTATGACGCTAAGATATATTGATTTCAATTTAGAAGGAATCCATTACAGATCAAAAAAATTCTTTTGATTCACTTTACCTCCTCAGCGTTTCACTATTTCATATACAGATGTGTATAGGAGGAGTTGCCGAGTAATAGTTGCCATGCTACTGTTACCCCAACTGGGCGAAGGCAAAGTTCTAATCCGTACAAATCATTGGCGCCAAGCGTGGGGTAGTGCTATACGTCTGGTAATTTCTCCTCCAGCCGAAATGGAAGATCCCATTGAAGCAGCTAGTCCCATGCAAATAGTATGTACATCTGGTACGACAAATTGCATCGCGTCATAAACAGATATTCCGGCTAATACCGCCCCACCGGGTGAATTTACATACGAGTACATGTCTTTGGCTTGGTCTTCCCCATTTAGATACATCATGATACCGATAAGTTGATTGGCAATCTCGTCATCGACTTGTTGACCCAGAAAGAGAAGTCTCTCCCGATAAAGCCGGTTGATTGGGATAGGTTTCCGTGACTCCTACTCTGCCGCCATCCCCCTCCTCTGGAACCGTATAGGTATCGTTAGATACATACGGCTCTGGCAGCTTTTACGTGAAATGAGTGTAAGAAACAATTTTTTTTTCATTCCACTCGTATTAGCACTTTTGGTTCAAGTTTGTCTGGCCCAGCTTTCGCACATTCTGAACCACTTCGTAACCGGCGATCGGTGAATTCACCCCAGCGTGTCAATTTTTTCCTTTTGCACCAGTGTATTTCTGTTCGTGACTGAATCCTTTTGATGTAAAGAGTCTTTAGGTTCATCTTCTACCCCGGAGGTTACGAGGTTCCGACCGCCATTTGTACATACGGAACAAATAGTTTTACTTCCCCTGTATCTATTCCCACATCTTATGTGACATATTCAAAATAGAAATCTATTTAATTTTTTTTTTCCATTCTGGTTTTCATTTCGTAGTCATTTCAGCTACGATCGATATCTGGGACTGAGTAACCGGAGCCCGAGCAATCTGTTTATTCCAACTAGCCGTGGATTCTAACGACTACCAAACCTATTGACAGAATTTTCTCACGCATTTGAACACTGATAGATTAGTCAATTTCAAGCGAGATGGAGACAAATCAATCGGATAAAAAATGACGGAAACGGGTTCCACCCGGCTCGACGCACCTGACGAGTCGCGCTATACGTCAACCCGAGCTGCATCCTCTTCCCCAGGGAGACGAAAGGGTACCTTTGGAACACCAATTGGCATATAAAAATTACCGAAAGAGATTGTAATTATCTCCAAATTGGGGACGTATAGCCAAACTGAAAAGGAACTTATATCATATTATAACATGTTTGATGAAGATAACATGGGCAAAAGAAATTATATTTCTTTGCAGATATTAACAGACTTTGATTTTTAATGGGACCAATCTCTACATTGTTATATAAAGAACGTAAATGCTAAAATATCTATGCCTTCATCTATTTTTGAAAGAAAAGTTACTAGTTTACCTTACATTACTACGTGTTTTCCACAAACATGTAGGTGAAACAAGAAAAGAGGAATGCCTCTAATCTAACAATAAACTAAAATAGTTACTTGTATATTCCATACAAGAACTATTATCTCGTTTATTTATAACTTATAACGTAAATCTATATTGCAAGAAAGTTACGTAGTGGTCACTCATCTCCAATATCCAAGAAAGGGGTTTCTCACGGGTTTGCCTCGGTATCGCGTTCATACCGTCGTATTAAACGATCCCGGTCGTCTTATTTCCGTGCATTTGATGCATACTGCTTTGGTCTCTGGTTGGGCGGGTTCAATGGCTTCATATGAACTAGCTGTTTTCGACCCATCGGATCCCGTTCTTGATCCCATGTGGAGGCAGGGTATGTTCGTCATTCCATTTATGACTCGCATTGGAATAACAAAGTCGTGGGGAGGTTGGAGCATCACCGGAGATACCGCGACTGATGCGGGTATCTGGAGTTACGAAGGAGTAGCCGCGGCGCATATCATACTATCCGGTTTGCTGTTTCTGGCCGCTATCTGGCACTGGGTTTACTGGGACCTAGATCTATTTCGCGACGATCGCACGGGAAAACCATCCCTGGATTTACCAAAAATATTTGGAATCCACCTATTTCTCTCGGGAGTACTTTGTTTCGCGTTCGGAGCATTTCACGTAACGGGTTTGTTTGGCCCCGGTATTTGGATATCGGATCCTTACGGATTAACCGGAAAAGTAGAACCTATAGATCCAGCCTGGGGGGCCGAGGGTTTTGATCCGTTCGTACCAGGCGGAATAGCCTCGCATCACATAGCAGCGGGAGTTTTAGGTATACTAGCGGGTTTGTTTCATCTCAGTGTTCGTCCCCCCCAACGATTATACAAAGCTTTACGTATGGGAAATGTCGAAACCGTATCGTCTAGCAGTATCGCTGCTGTATTTTTTGCCGCTTTTGTGGTTTCTGGAACCATGTGGTATGGCTCCGCCGCTACCCCGATCGAATTGTTTGGCCCCACTCGTTATCAGTGGGATCAGGGGTATTTCCAACAAGAAATAGAGAGACGAATACGATCAGGTGAAGCCGAAAATCTAAGTCTATCCCAAGCTTGGTCGAAAATTCCGGAAAAACTAGCTTTCTACGACTACATCGGTAACAACCCAGCCAAAGGAGGATTGTTTAGAGCAGGTGCAATGGATAATGGCGATGGAATAGCCGTTGGCTGGTTAGGTCATGCCGTTTTTAAAGATAGGGAAGGCCACGAACTGCTTGTACGCCGTATGCCAACTTTTTTCGAAACATTTCCCGTAGTCTTAGTAGATGGCGAGGGCATCGTGAGAGCTGATGTACCATTTAGACGGGCAGAATCAAAATACAGCGTCGAGCAAGTCGGTGTAACCGTAGAATTTTTCGGTGGTGAACTAGATGGCGCTAATTTCAGTGATCCCGCCACGGTGAAGAAGTATGCCAGGCGCGCTCAATTAGGTGAAATCTTTGAGTTTGATCGCGCCACCTTAAAATCGGATGGTGTTTTTAGAAGTAGCCCGCGGGGTTGGTTCACTTTTGGCCACGCCACGTTTGCTCTTATTTTCTTTTTCGGTCACATTTGGCACGGTGCAAGAACTTTGTTCAGAGACGTTTTTGCTGGCATTGATCCCGATTTAGATGCCCAAGTTGAATTCGGGGCATTTCAAAAGTTGGGGGATCCAAGTACTAAAAGACAAGCTGTTCAAAAAGTTTTCTCTTATTTATCCTATTGAATTCTCCTATTTTTCAGATTAGTTAAAAAAATTGACTGAATTATAAAAGAATAAATAATTGTTTTGTCAAAACTTACTAATTTAATAAATTGATTTAATTCAATAGTTTTGAATATTTCGAAGTCAGGCAAAAAAAAACTTGAAGGAACTCGAATAGAAGTCTTCCCACCGCAATTAGTATGAAAGATATTTCTAAAATACCACTATTACGGCCGAATCCATGGAAGCACTGGTTTACACATTTTTGTTGGTAGCAACTTTAGGTATAATATTTTTTGCCATCTTCTTTAGGGAGCCCCCCAAAGTACCTAGCAAGGGTAAATAGAGAGTTCTCCCCAATTTTACCAAAAAAGCAGATTTCGTTGCATCAGCAAAATCATGAATATATTGGAAATTAAGTTGATTAGCGACCTTCCTTTTTAATTTTGCGAAGGAAGGTCTACCAGCCCAACTAATCTTCATGTTCCTCAAAAGGGTCTCTGAGCTCTTTGGCGGGTTGACCGAAAGCGGTATACAAAGCGTAACCGGTGAGGCTAACGAGTGAACAGGATATAAAGATAGCGACCGAAGTTGCAGTTTCCGTTGCCATGTAATCCAAAAAAAATATTAATTCTTACTTTACTTGCTATAATAGTATACAAAGTCAACAAATTTCAATCAATTGAGCAGGCTCTACGGCTACAAAAGTTATTGATGATACCCCCATAGGTAAACCCAGAATCAGTTTCTTGGGAATGGTTTTGAAACCGCTTAACTCAGAATATGGAAAGGTTGCCCCCGGCTGGGGGACGACCCCTCTGATGGGATTTTCCATGGCTTTATTCGCAGTATTCCTAGTTACTATTTTGGAAATTTATAACTCATCCGTGTTATTGGATGGTATTCAAGTTAGCTGGTAAAAAAGTACTGAACCCCGCTGATGCAACGGCAACAGCTGGGGGTTCAGAAATGGATACTTCACCAGAAATCAACATGGGAGTTAAATCGTGTAAACTTTTCTTCAAATGTTTTTACAAGGCAATAAAATGGGTGTGTGATTCGTCGCAACCAATCTAATCTGGTTCAGCAAATAAAAAATCTTTTATTTAAATAGATTTTATTATATTAGATTGTTGGTATCTCGCCAGGTAGCAATCGATTTATCAGCACCCGAAACGCGAGAATTTAATATTTAGTTGTAAAGCTCAAACTATGATTAGTTGATATCAATTTACCACTTAAATTTCGTGATGAAGTTGTTATTTGATATTATCGACTCGGCGCTGTATCAAAAAATTCAATGACATATGTTTGAATTGTCGTTGTTTACTAAAGTATGTAGATATAGAAAAAAAAAAGCCATGTGGATTTTCGATTCGGAGTGATGGAGGAGTCGTCGCCCATTACGTCTTCCTACCTAGAAAAAAATTTCTCGAAATGAAATATAGTAAAAATCTAAGGTTCTGTGGATGCCAAAAGAAATCAGATCAGAACGAAGTAACCTCTATTCATTTATCTACCCCCACTTTTTTCCTCCAGCTGGGGGAGGATACGTCGAAAAGATTAAGAGATTTCTCAAGACGCTAGTACTACTGGGTCTCAATTCAAAAAGAAAAGCTAACGTGAGATCGAAGTAAAATGTATTTCCGAATTTTCCGAGGTCTGCCATCTTTTTCTATTTCTTCACTCGAATAACTACTAATAGAATGGGCGATGCTCAAACAGCTTTGCTTAAGCTGTGTGAGAAAAAAGTCTCATGTACAGTTTATGAAGAGGGAGTTAAAAGGGCTTACCTATCTCACTAAGGTATATGATTGGTTCGAGGAGCGCCTAGAAATTCAGGCAATTGCTGACGATATTAGTAGTAAATATGTCCCTCCACATGTGAACATTTTTTATTGCTTGGGGGGAATCACGCCGACTCGCTTTTTGGTTCAAGTAGCCACTGGTTTTGCTATGACTTTTTACTATCGTCCGACTGTTACAGAAGCTTTCTCTTCAGTTCAATATATAATGACTGAAGTGAATTTTGGTTGGCTGATTCGGTCTGTTCATCGGTGGTCAGCCAGTATGATGGTATTAATGATGATTTCGCATGTATTTCGTGTTTACCTCACAGGGGGATTCAAAAAACCTCGCGAATTGACTTGGGTTACTGGGGTTATTCCAGCTGTATCAACCGTCTCTTTTGGTGTAACTGGGTATTCTTTACCCTGGGATCAAATTGGTTACTGGGCCGTCAAAATCGTAACCGGTGTACCCGAAGCTATTCCCCTGGTAGGACCTTCATTAGTAGAGTTATTACGAGGAAGTGCTAGTGTCGGCCAATCAACGTTAACTCGTTTTTATAGTTTACACACTTTTGTATTGCCGCTTCTTACTGCTGTTTCTACGCCGATGCATTTCCCAATGATTCGTAAACAAGGCATTTCGGGTCCTTCACGATTTATCCATAAATAAAGGATGATAAATTTCTGTCGCTGTATCGGTGGAGAATCCCAATTCCCAGTTATTTAATGGATTGTCGTTCTGTTGCCGCCTATACTTATTACTAAGCCAAATGATAAGTTATTCAGCGGATTTAGCTATTGTCTCAAACTATTGAGACAAAATAATCAAAGCGTCAAAGGAAAAAATTTGGATTATGGGAGTGTGTGACTCGTCTCGAGACGTGTAGGCTATGCAGACGTCAAATTGGATACTGCTGCAACCAAAGGTGTGTCTCTTTTCCGACCTTTCTTTAGAACTAAGATTCGAAACATGGATATAAAAACATATTTTTCGAACTAAGTTTAGTTAAAGTTGTTTGGAGAATTTTTTCCATGATCGACCTAAAAATTTTGGAAGGCCTCGTGAAACCCTATATACCCAACTGGGATTGTGTGAAGTTTCCAAACATACGGGTTTTAAGATGATGCGTACATTTCTTCTGCATCAAATGCTAATTGTTTACAACAATAGCCGAGCCGTTGGGGTAAAAAAACGATCTAAAGATATATATAGCTGAAGTTGTAACAAGTTAAGATCTTATACGGATCGTAGTTCGTAAGTATCTTGTCTTGTATAAACTGGCAATGACATGACACGTGCGTATGGGATACGAGATAATCCGCGAAGCCTTATTCCATTATTGAGCCGATTCGGATGAGAAGCCATGTTGCAGAATCACTTTTTTCCGTATTCGTACTTATTTACCTAACTGTTGCGGGATAATATAATTCTACATTTGCTTGAGCCGTATGAGGAGAAATTCTCACGTTCGACTCTTGCGGGGGAATGAGGAGTCCACCCTAATAACAAAAAAACCTGACCTGAACGATCCTGTTTCGAGAGCAAAATTAGCTAAAGGTATGGGACATAATTACTATGGGGAACCCGCTTGGCCCAATGATCTCTTATATATATCTCCTGTAGTAATCTTAGGAACCATCGCATGTACCGTGGGTTTGGCCGTTTTAGAACCATCAATGATTGGTGAACCAGCAAATCCGTTTGCAACTCCTTTGGAGATATTACCTGAGTGGTATTTCTATCCCGTATTCCAAATACTTCGCACAGTGCCCAATAAACTATTAGGTGTTCTTTCAATGGCGTCGGTACCCGCAGGTTTACTGACCGTTCCTTTTCCCGAAAATGTCAATAAGTTTCAGAATCCGTTTCGGCGCCCAGTAGCCACAACAGTCCTCGCAATTGGAACCGCGGTCGCTATTTGGTCAGGTATTGGAGCAACTTTACCCATAGATGGATCTCTAACTTCGGGTCTTTTCTAGTATTTCCCTATCTCCTATTAACCTGAAATATATTCAAATTTAGTCTAGGGAACAATCGCCAGCCCCCGGGCCGCGATAAGACTTCCCTAGACTTATTCGTTTTTGAATCAAAAATATCGAGTTTTTTGGATAATTGATTTTTATTTGTTTATGCCAAAATAATTAAAAATCAAATTTTGATTTATGAGTTTTGATTAACTCAGTTTTCTCCCTATAAAACCTTTGAAAGTAAAAGTGTAACACAAAAGAGACGATTTCATTTGTTTCAAAAATGAGATAATTTGTTTGCTTCCGTTGCTTGTTCCCACTAATTAATATGTAACTTATTTTTGGGTAATTCGATAGCAAAATGCTCCCACAAAGCTTTTGACACCTGATCTACAGATTTTTGTCCGAAACTTTTTATTTTTGATGAGTCTTCTCGGCTATAATTAAGCAAATCATCGATTGTGTGTATTTCGGCTTTTTTGAGACAATTAAAGGCTCTGGCAGGTAATTCTAGTTGGTCGATAAACATATTTTTGGGTAGCTTTTTTCCCAGTTCATTCACGTCATAAACTTGTGAAGATGACCCCGCCGAAGCCGAACCGGAGGAATTTTCATCATCCCCCGGGTAGGAAACATCTTTGCGCTTCGCGTGCAAAAAAGGACTTGATAAGTCTATTAGTTTTTTAGAGGCCTCGTTAATTGCCTCGTCTGGGGTCAGACTACCATTAGTCCATATTTCAATAAATGATGTTTCTCGCGTCGCTTTACCACTTCCAAATAAATGTACGCTATAATTTACGTTTCGAACAGGCATAGATACAGCATCAACGGGAAATTCTCCATCTTTATATCTATTTGAATTTTCTATGCGGTATCCACAATCTTTTTCAATTTTTGATTCAATATTTACAGATATTGGTTGGGTGATAGTAACTATATATTGCAAATCGTCAACCGCTTTGACAGAGAGTGGTAGCGAGGTATCACCCGCAGTTACTTCTTTGGGACCAGTTACAGATGAAACTGCTTCTTTAACATCATTGGAGTCGCTCTTAGGTGCAATTTCCTTTAGATTAACTAAAACATCATGTATTGTCTCTTGAATACCCGTTATTGTGGAATACTCGTGCACAACTCCGTGAAACCTTGCACATGTTATGCTCGTCCCTTGAACTTCTTCTAATGAGGCTCTACGCATGGCAATTCCCACAGTACTAGCTTGGCCCTTCCTGAAGGGAGATACGACGAAACGACCATAATGAAGACGTTTATTTTCTGTCTTAGATTCAACACATTTCCATTGAATTGCCTGGGTAGAGATCGATGTTTCATACGTGAGCATAAAGGAATCTCCCTTTTTTTATATAACTACTAGTTAGACACGTCTTTTTCGAGGGGGTCGGCACCCATTATATGGCATGGGGGTCACATCACGTACGAAACTGAGGATTATGCCGCTTCGGCGAATAGCCCGCAAGGCAGTGTCTCTTCCTGGACCGGGTCCACTTATCGTAATTTCTGCTTGCTTCATACCCCGATCCATTGAGGCACGGATAGCATTTTCCGCCGCAGCTTGGGCAGCAAATGGTGTACTTTTGCGTGTACCCTTGAATCCGCAGGCACCGGCGGAACACCGAGGAGCCACCTATCCCCGAACGTCCGTGACAGTAATAATAGTATTATTGAAACTTGCTTGGATATGAATAACCCCCCTCTGTACTCCGCGTTTTACCTTTCGTGAACGAATTTTTTTTGAATTACCCGACAAAGTTGATTGATTATTCATATTCAAAGGCTGTTATTAATTGTTAATTGGTTCTCCATCTAAATATTTTGACTACCCCTGCCTCTGCTTATGCTTCGGGTTGCAACAAATTACCATGATTCGTCCACGTCTACGAATCAATTGACACTTTTCACATATCTTGCGAATGGAGGCACGAATTTTCATAGTTACAACCTTAAATTAGTTGGATAAATCTATTGATAGATTTGAGATACGTTCTCCTTTTCCACCAAATTGAAACAAAAATTTGAACAAGCAGGTGATTACCAGGTGGCGTCACCAACAGCAAAACCTATTGACTGTTATTTGTCTGCTTATTTCGAAGTCGGTAAATGGTACACCCTTTGGTAAGATCATAAGGACTTAATTCAGCTCTTACCCTATCTCCCGGTAATATTCTTATGTAATTTCGTCAAATCTTTCCCGATATGTGAGTCAATACTTGGCATCCATTATCCAAACACGCTCAAAACATGGCATTGGGAAGCGATTCCGTAACTGTACCCTCCATGTCAATAGGATTCTGCTTTTTCATCATCCGAACTAAATAAACCCCCCGTAATTCATAGATGTTTTTGATAAATTGCTAATTCAGCTTATATGGCTAATAGCTATTTTGAAACATAGTCATTTTTGAAACAACTGATTTTTTGTCGAAAATAAGTTTCCAAATTACCAAGTGTGACATAAAATTTCCCCCCCGATTTTTTTGTGTCGAGCCTCCCGATCTGTAATAAGTCCATGAGATGTCGATGAAATTGCAATTCCCATACCGCCCAATATTTTGGGAATTTCTCGACGATCGGAATAAACTCTCAAGCCAGGCTTGCTAATGCGTTTGATAACTGCAATGTAAGGATCTTTCTTCTTGCCGAGATACCTCAAGCTCACATCCAGAAACTCTTTCCCATTATCCTTGTACTTTGCAGCATTTTTTATAAAACCTTCTTCCACCAAAATTTGTACGATACATTCCGTCATTTTAGTGGCAGGTATTCTGATCATAGCTTTTCTTCTTATGTTAGCATTTCTTATGGCAGTAAGTGCAATGGAGATGGCGTCGTTATTCGTGAAATATCAATCAGTAGTTTTTGTAGTTATCAATATCAGAATGATTCCTAACCTCTTTTTTTCTTCCGTTTCCTATAACTTAATTTTGTTTATTCGGTATATTTAGATATACTTGACAAATATTCAAACCGAATTTTTTTTGTAGAAAAATTCGGTTTGAATATTTGTCAAACTGATGACGCTAAATTATTTCACTAATTGATTTTTATAATACCTCAGGGGCTAAAGAAACTATTCTGGCAAAATTGTAATCTCTCAATTCCCTAGCTACTGGACCGAAGATCCTAGTCCCTCTAGGATTTCCTTCCTGGTTGACGACAACGGCCGCGTTGTCGTCGAATCTAACAATCATTCCGTTACATCGTTTTATCCCTTTACGAGTACATGCTGCCACCGCCCTAACCACTTCTGATCTTTTTAGAGACATATTGGGTACTGCTTCTTTAACTACGGCCATTACGACGTCACCCGTACTTGCGTATCTACGGTTGCCGGTTCCTAACACTCGAATACACATCGATTTGCGGGCTCCGCTGTTGTCTGCTACATCTAAATAACTTTGAGTTTGAATCGTTTGATAATCGGGAAAAATAATAGGTTTATTTGTAGTATATTCGAGTGAAAAGAGATCTATTTCATCAAAATTTGGGAATAAGTGAATTGGTGTTGTCGTAACTAATCCAACCCAATTAGTAAAGCATATTCGCTTTAAATCGGTGTGATGCCTCAGACATGACATTGCTGCCGTCGTCACCATTTAAGTTAAGTCATTTGTTTTTCTTTTTCACTTTTTTGTTTTTAACAAGTATCACGGTTCTGCAATAGTTACTATTCGAGTAGGCACGGGCATTTTGTGGGCAGCCATCGCCATAGCAGTTTTGGCTATATCTTCCGATACTCCACTCAATTCATAAATTATTCGGCCTGGTTTAATTGCGGATACCCAGTATTCCGGAGATCCTTTCCCTGACCCCATACGCGTTTCCGCGGGTCTCATGGTTATGGGTTTGTCGGGAAAGATGCGTATCCATAGCTTCCCACCTCGACGGGCATAGCGCGTTATTGACCTCCTCCCCGCCTCTATTTGTCTAGCTGTAATCCAAGCAGGTTCGAGGGCCTGAAGAGCAAATTTTCCGAAGGAGATGACGTTGCCACGACTAGATATTCCTTTCAATCTTCCTCTATGTTGCTTACGATATTTAGTTCGTCTGGGGTTACAGTCGATATCGACAGAATTTATCAATCTCTGATACAGAACCGGACGTGGAAGTATCCTCTCAGCCGGCTCCTCATGAATTCGATACCACTTCTCATACTTGGCAAACTTACTAATTATTTTTATATTGTTTTCTTTTTTTTTTTTTACGATTTTCATTTCATTTTTAAATAGCGGTTCCAATATTACTTGGTACTAAATTCACGGGCGAGAATAAGCTCGATCTTCTAATTTATCTTTTGCTTTTGAAGTGTGGGCTTCCTTCGCCATCCCATCTGCCGAATCTCAATAGTAATTAACTGAATGAGATTCGGAAGTCCCCTCGTTGTTTCAATCTCTTGTAGCAGACGTTTTGGTTCTCCCCCGGCGACGGAGCTTTTCACTCTATTTCAATTTCGTCGAGTCAATGCTCCTAGCATTAATTGACTCAAAGCTCTACTTTAAATGTTGACAATTTGATAATTGTGCTACATCACGCAGCTTTTCGGAAGTTGAGCGGTTAACCATACAATACAATTTTGAAAAAAAAAAAAAAATTGAATTATTTTAATTTTTACTTCTCGATCAAAGTAATCATAAATTAGTATTAGTTTCAGCTTCCCCATAAAAAAAAAATTCCTATGGGTAGAAATTTCATTTATGATGAGATAGCCCCATCCTGTCTTCGTCATTCACTTATTTATTCCTCGAAAACAGGCGGCCCATTACCCAATTAATTATTATTACTTCTTCTACGGATAAAGAGATGTTGCTTGGACGAGTCGCACACTAAGCGTAGCAAAGATCTCTTGGAATTTGAAATAAGAAAGATTGAAACTAGAGTGGAATAAAGCTGACCCAGGTTGTGTCAAAATTCAGTAGATAATTAGTTAGATATCACTCAGTACCCCGAAATGTCCAGGTCTTTATGCCTAAAACCCCATGAATCGTCTGAGCCGGGTGGTAAAAATAGCCTACACGGGCTTTAATGGTTTGGAGGGGGACCCTACCTTCCCTAGCCCATTCAACTCGAGCCATCTCACTCCCATTGAGGCGTCCGGCTATTTGTATCTTAATACCTCTATTGCTAGTTCTTCCAACCAGTTCGATAGCTTTTTTGATAGTTCGTCTAAAAGGAACTCTATTTCTTAATTGTGAGGCAACGTGTTCTGCCAAGATTTTTGGTTCCCCATATGGTTGGGTGACACTACTTAGTATTACTCGGAGTTTCCGACTTTCAATTCCCAAAATGTTTTCAATATCGCTTTTCATTTGACTAATTCCCAAACTTTGTTCTTCAATAAGTAAATCAGGAAATCCCGTATGTATATCAACCCGAATGAGATCTGTTTTTCGTTGGATTTCGATATGTCCAACTCCACCATAGTTTGTGGCATCTTTCATATGTTTCGCAATATACTTTTCAACAGAAATGCGTATTTGTCTATCCCCTTCAAGAAACTTCGGATAATCCTTTGTCTGTGCGAACCGATGAGAATAATGCTTCTAATTTACACCGAGTCGAAAACCGAGTGGATGAATCTTTCGTCCCGTATCTATCTCTCCTCAACTCAATATTAAATTATTTCTTACTTAGTACTTTTTTGTAGTTTTCTCCAACTTTTTGACACGTTCCAATTAATAAGCTTTTTATATGGGTTCATCTTTCTATCTTTCCAACAAAATTCGAGTTTGACTTAACTTAATGGTTACTTTACAAATGGGTTTCTTTATTGGGTAACCCCGGCCTTGGGCTCGAGGGCGGAACCTTCTCAAATACGTGTAATTCTCGACTCAAGCCTCACTAATGAACAAATCGGATTTATTCAATCCAAAATTGGTATTGGCGTTTGCTGCTGCAGAAAGAATCAATCGCGATATTAGATAACACGTTTTATAAGGCATAAATTCGAGTAATACAAGTGCTTTTCCGTACGAACAACCCCGGATTTGATTGATAATCCGTCTTACTTTGGTAGCTGACATACGAATATTTTTTCCCAGAGCTCGCGCCCCGATTTCTAATTTCTCTTCGTTTTTCATGAAGTATGATTTCCTAATCATCGGCGAGATCCTTTATCATTTTTTGCATGTCCCCTAAAATTTCGAGTGGGTACAAATTCCCCAAGTTTATGGCCCACCATGCGATCGGTTACATAAATAGGTAGGTGCTCTCGCCCATTATGAACGGCAATGGTGTGACCAATCATGATGGGTACGACTGCAGACGCACGAGACCAAGTTACAACCAATTTTCTCTCTCTTCGTATATTAAGGTTTTCAATTTCTCGTATTAAATGATTAGCTACAAAAGGACCCTTTTTTGATGAGCGTGCCGTAGCCAATTAACCCCCTGCTTAATATTTTCATTTATCAATAACCTTTATTTACGTCGACGAAGTATGAGGGGGTTGCTGTATTTTCTCCCTCTCCGACTTCTTTTTCCAAGCGCGACATGTCCCCAAGGGGTTGATGGCTTCTTTCTACCAATTGACGTCCTGCCCTCTCCCCCTCCGTGGGGATGATCTACAGGATTCGTAGCTGAACCTCTCACTTTAGGCCGTCTTCCCAACCAGCGCTTAGACCCAGCTTTTCCCAATCCTTCATTGTTGATATCAATGTTTCCGATCCGTCCTACACTCGCTAAGCAATTTTGAGATATTAAACGAATTTCGTTAGAAGGTAGTCTTAGTGTAGCAAGTTGACCTTCCTTTGCAATTACTTTTGCTGCTGCGCCAGCTGCTCTGACTGATTACCCGCCTTTCCCAGATTTTAATTCTATATTATGTATAGTAGTACCTAAAGGTATTCTAGTTGAGGTAGACCCCCCCCTCCTCTTACTTCTCCTTAAAAGGGGGAAAACGACTGGGGAAGACCCCTTCCCAAACTGTACAAGCCTCTTTCGAAGCATACAGCTTTCCGGATATGAGAGGCACCGTTGCTGGGTTTCGGTAATACCAAATCGATACTTACTGAAAGATAAGCAAGTAATTTTTGGGCCATCTATTTTGTATCCTTGGCTTTTTCGCCCGCATCTGGCTTTCTTCTAAGAATCCAGTATTTTTTAAGAATTTGGCAGCAGAATTGGTGACTTCGATGATTCGCGTTAGCATTAGCCAATGTTCGGGATAACTTAGGAAACCTTTTTTCTTTGATATTGACGTAATTTGAGTTCTATGCGTTTATTGTATCATGCTGTGGCTTCGATGTTGCCTCCGACTGCCAAATCGATTGTCTTGAATTCGTACTTTCCACGCTTTCAGTATATGCATAGGACGCCCTTTTTTTTTTTCGTTTCAATTTCGAGATTGTTTACCTGTTTCCATATTATCTTACTCTTACAAATTGATGTATACTTAATTGCTACAGAATTTAGCACGTGCTACTGTCCCTACTTGGTTACCCCAACCAGGTTCACTTCATGTTATTTGATAAGTTCGAAGTAGTGCCAAGTTTTCGGGCCCAGCCTACAATACAACCCCATCGATTAGTTTCAGAATACGCGAATCAAGTATTCAACCCGCACTCAGAGGTAGGGCATTTCCAGTTGAAATGGATGCGTTAAGACTAGACGTTACGGTATCTCCAACCCTTATTCCCCGTGGATGCAAAATGTATTTTTTATCACCATCTGTGTAGTTGATTAAACAAATGAAGGCATTGCGATTGGGGTCGTATTCAACACTAGCTACTCTTCCGGCAACATTCAACTTGTCTCGCCGAAAATCAATTTCGCGATATAAACGCTTGTGTCCCCCCCCCCTATGTCTACTGGTGATGATTCCCGTATTGTTGCGACCACTTTTAGATATTCTATGGTAACTTAATTTCTTGTGGGGTTTGGATTTTGTTGTTTCCCCAAATTGCAGGATGGCCCGGTTCCGGGTGCCTGGGGTATACGCTTCATACAGTCATATGGCCATACTTGTTCTTTCCTTTTATATTTATGCGTAATATTTTTTCGGTAGAAAAACAAACTTTTTCTAAGTATTAATTTAGAAATAGTGGAATAAAATAATTAGCTCGAAGTCTAGCAACCATTTTTTTTTTACTCGTAGAATTTGAACTCGATTTACTTTTTTTTTTACTTGTTACTCGACTACTATTGATACCTTTCACTTTAACGTCGAAAAACTGTTCAATCCAATTTTTCATTTCAGTTTTAGTCAATTTCGAATCTACATGAAACGTGTATTGATTTCGTTGCAACAAACGAATAGACTTTTCAGTAATTAATTGATTTTTCGATTTTTCCGTAGTATCCTTCTCGCTTTGTCCATTTTACTTCAATTTCTTTTTCGTTTTCCTTTTGTAATTCCTGTATAGTCTATTAGTTTGTTTTCCTTTTTCATCACTTTTGGATTGACTTGTTTTACAGATAAACTTTCGAGTTATGTATCTTTCACTTCATATTTTTTTTTTATTTGCATCCAACAGGAGTTGAACCCGTGAATTCGCCAATTATGAGTTGGGTGCTTTAACCGCTCAGCCATGGATGCCTATTGATGGCACCTTCGCCATTTACCAACAGCAGTATAACATCACCAACAAAACTATGTCAAATAGGAACGAAAAAAGTCGCAATTTGTCTCCCCCGCCCGGCGTGTGTGCCTACCAACTCAACAAGTAGTTTTAGTTGTTGAAAGGATTCCGGTGAAAAATGAAGAAGGACGAAAAAGCAAGAAAGAATTCGAGACGAAACTGCTGGTGGGTAATCTAAACAAATGATGAGGGATTCTTCGAGAAGTTAACAATTAGTCTTCATATTGAATGATTATGAATTATTCAAGGAAGAATGGGTTTGAAACATACACGAGGAGGGTTGTGGGAGCAATATCAGTTGTGAATCTCCTATGAACCAAGAGCCGTGTGAAGTAAGAATTTCATGCACGGTTCTGAATGAGCGGAAAGATCGGAAATCTTCTTTTCGACTCTGACTCTCCTACACCAGTCGTTGCTTTT